ATCTTTTTTTTTGTTATTCTTTTAAAAAAAGTAAGGGATAAAAGTATCGTTGACAATATAGTAATAACATCAAACAGTAATTCAAAGGGGTTATTAAGGAAAAACTAGCAAATTTATAAAAAAGGAGGGCACAAGTCCAAAAGCCACAATTTACCGAAAGGTGATCAAGTTTCATTAGATTTATTTAATGTTGACAAAGAATGTAGGCGATCCTAAGGGAAACCTTTATATTTAAACTTCCCGAAGTAAAACATTTCATTAGGGAAAGGAAAGGAAATCAACCGAGACTCCGAAAGTAATGGCGAGTGAAATCGGACTAGCCTTTATTTAAAAATAAATTTAACAAAAATACACACCAGAAACCAAAGAAGGTAAAACAGTCCTGTATGTTAAATCTTTTTAAAACTAATGTTTAAATAAGTATTATTAAATTAAAATTTATTTAAATAATGAGTACGACGAGAGCGAACTTGTCGGAATATAGGGGAACCATCCTCTAAGGCTAAGTATTTATAAATTTAGCGATAGTGAAAAGTACCGTGAGGGAAAGTTTGAAATAGTTATGTAATTTTAGACATAAATGAAATAGTTGAATTAGTAACTCTATAAGCAGTCGAAATTTATAATTATAAATGACGGCGTACCTTTTGCATAATGGGTCAGCAAGTTAATAGGAGTAGCAAGGTTAAAAGCCTTAGTGAAAGCGACCACACTAACTAGCTAAAAGTATTCTTAATTTCATAGATATTAAGAATAGGATATCCTTCATAGTCATAAGGCTAAGAAGTTAAATATTTTCTAGGAATATAGTGATGGGTAAGTTACTTCTATTAGACCCGAAGCTAGGTGATCTTCCTAAGACCAGATTATAATGGATCGAACGGGTGAATGTAGCAAAATTCTCCGAAGAGTTTTAGGAAGCGGTGAAATGCCAATCTGACCTAGTGATAGCTGGTTTTCTACGAAACATATGTAAGTATGACATCTAAACAAAATTTATGGTGGTACAGCACTGAGTTCCCAACTATTTCTTTTTTTTAAAGAAAAGTTTAGGTTGCGGGGACGTCGAAAATCTTACCAATGGAAGAGAATCTCGGAATGACATAAATTGATGATAGATATTCAGACTGCTCATGCGAAGTTGGGTAGTCAAGACGGAAACAGCCGAGAACACGAAACAAGGTCCCAAATGATTTTTAAGTGAAATGAAGGAAGTAATATATTGAATGCAGCTGTAAAGTGAGCCTGGTAGTCGCTATCTTTTAATAAACGTAATGTAACAACGTAGCAGCCTTAAACAATAGAATATTACACCAAAAATTTAACGGGTCTCAAAAAATCAACCGATATCGTGTTTATTTTGAATAATAAAAATTAATATTCAATATACAGGTAGTAGAACATTCAGTATACTGATGATAAAACAGTGTTTCATTGTTTTTAGGTCACTGAAGAGAGAATGCTGACATGAGTAACGTAAAAAGAAGTTATAATACTTCTCGCCGAATACGAAAGGGTTGTAAGGAAAGGTTAAACCACCTTATGTTAATGCGGCCTCTAAGGAACAAAACCAAAGTTTTGTCTGATGAGTATGAATTAGAAAGTCCATTTTTAAAAATAAAAATTTAATAAAGGGACCAGGAAAAGAATATATTCTTAACTACCGTACCCTAAACCGACACAGGTTCGTAAGTAGAGTATACTAAGGCGTAGAGCTAAAAGTTGTTAAGGAACTCGGCAAGTTCTCCTCATAAGTTTGACGATAAGAGGAACCCGATAAGGGTGGCACAAAATCGGAGGCCCCGACTGTTTACTAAAAACACAATTCAGAGCAATGATGAAAAATCATAGTATTCTGGATGAAATTTGCCCAATGCCATTAACATAAAAGAGGTTATGGGTAACTGTAACTGATTGAAAGTCTGGTTAATAGCGGTCTTAACTATGAGGATCCAAAGGTAGCAAAATAAATTGGCCATTAAATGTGGTCTGGTATCAATAGTGTAACGATGGTCTCACTGTCTCTACAACTTGCTCAGTGAAATTGAATTACCCGTGCAGATGCGGGTTGCCTCCAGGTGGACGGGAAACTTAAATTATATCTGGAATTAAATTAAAATGCGACTAGCTAAGTTTACTATAATAATGTTGTGTAAACCAACCAGATAACCCATTATCTGAGCTCAAACAGCATGTTTTCGGAGTAATCCTAAATCATGAAGCCTGTTTATATGTAATTATTCAATATGGGAAAAGTATTTAAATTGAATATCTCATATAAGAGCTAGATACCTATGAACAATGTAATGTGAATTCACGTCAGAAGCGGTATGATTGATTGTAGAAAGACGTTCCCGTGTTTTTCTTAATGGGTCTAAATGTCTCATAGCGTATAGTGGAGTTCTAAGGGTATCATTAAAGTATTATAGTAAAAACTAGGTAAGCCCAATAATAACCAATTTACAAGAATTAGAAATTGGAGGTTTATCTGCGAAGATAAATAACTATTAGTGGGTATAGGATATTCAAAAAAGCTAAAGCCTTGTTGTAATTACAAGGATAGGTTCAGTTGAACTAACCTGAAAGGGTGCTGACTTTGAATTAGTGTTAAGTTATAATTGTTAAAAATTTTATTAGAAGTAATAAAACTTAAAAATTTTTCATTCTAGTACCAGCTCCAATTAATCCAGAGTAGGTTAATCTTACTCCAATGTGTTTAGTATGCTATAACATATTTTAATAAAAAAACTATGGATAATGATGAATAGAAATTTTACTAAACCTAATAAAAATTTAATACCTTGGCAGGTTACAGGATTAACAGATGGTGAAGGATCATTTGTTTATTCTATAACTAATACAGGTAAAGGCTCAACAGGCCAAAAAATAAGTTTAGAATTTAAAGTAACACAAAAAACACATTCAGAAGGAGTACTTTATGAACTTAAAGAATATTTTGGGTGTGGGAACGTAGTTATAGATAATAGAAAAACAGATACAAAAAAATTTCATATTAATTCTTTAAAACTTCTTTTAGAAAAAGTAATACCTCATTTTGATGAGTATCCTTGTCTTACTTCTAAAGAATTAAATTATAAAGATTGGAAAAAAATTTGTCTTATCATGAGTAAAAAAGAACATTTAAACTTAACAGGAATGGAAGAAATAAATAAAATAGTTTTACTAATGAATAAAAATAGATCTTTTGAAGATAAATATAATCACTGTAAATCTTTTTTAGGTTTATCTGATTTAGAAGTCAAATATGATTTACCAGATAATTGGGTACAAGGATTTTTAACAGGTGAAGGTTTATTTTATCATTATTTAAATGGTACTGTAATTAACCCTTCTCTTGAATTAGGTCAAAATAGTCATGATGTAGCTATTTTAATAGCTCTTAAAAAATTTTTCAATGGTGGTTATATAAAACCTAAATATAAATTTAATGATTTAGAAGAATGTAAAAATTCAAGATCTCTAAATAGATTTATTTTAAGAAACACAGAAACTATTATCCAGTTTGTGGATAAATATCCTATGTTAACTAGAAAACATCTAGATTACGAAGATTGGAAAAAAGTTGTAGAATTAAAAAATAAAGGTTTACATAAAACTGAAGAAGGTTTAGCTTTAATAAATGAAATAGTATCAAAAATGAATTCTAAAAGAGATTCAGATTATAATCCCTAGCTTAAAATTTTAAACAATTATAATAAACTTAATGCTTGAGCTGTATGCGATGAAAGTCGCACGTACAGTTCTTAGAGGATGTCAAAGTTGTAAAACTTGGCGGAGCCTCAACAGACCCTATGCAGCTTTACTGTAGTTAGCTATCATATTGATCTACAACAACCTTAGTTAATAGTAATTAGGGATGTCGAATTGACGAAAGATGGAATACCTTCTGACTTTGGTTGGGTTAATATTTACCTTTTTAAGTAAAATATTATATATGACTCAAAATTTTCTTTTGTTTATTCTATTCATATTCTGTTATATAGTGTAATATGGTATAAAGCTTATAAGGGATAGGTGGCTAATTGGCAGTTTGACTGGGGCGGTCGTCTTTGATAAAGTAGCAAAGTACATCCAAAGATATTTATTTATTAGAAACAATCTTTTTTTAAAAAGATACTTACTAAAAATTCATAGTATCTATATAAACTATGAAGAATATAATTTATTATATTTTTATTAACTTAAGGTATAGCTAGAAAATTGAATGGAAATCAATCAACCAGTGTGAAAGGTTGTAATAGGCGTAATGGCGGAAAGCATGCCTAACTGAAAGACTTAGAAGTCGAACAGATACGTAAGTAGGGCATAGTGACCCTTCGCTATATTATGGAATAGACGGGGATCAATCGATAAAAGTTACGCTAGGGATAACAGGCTGATAGCTGGTGAGAGTACACATTGTCCCGGCTGTTTGGCACCTCGATGTCGACTCAACCTATCCTCCGGGGGTAGAAGCTTGGAAGGGTTCGGCTGTTCGCCGATTAAAAGGTTACGCGAGTTGGGTTTAATACGACGTGAGTCAGTATGGTCCCTATCTTCTGGAGGGATAAATAGTAAAAAGGGGCAGACCTTCTAGTACGAAAGGATCAATAGGCTGTGTTTCTCTAGTGTACCAATTGTAATTCTCTATTCTAAAAATTTTTAAAGGATTAAAGAAAGATTAAAGCATAGTTGGGTAGCCACAAACATGATAGATAAGCGCTGAATGAATATTAAGCAGGAAGCTATCCCCTAGATACTATCTTATTGATTATCTTTTTAATTGATATTTTATTAGTTTTCTTTTTAATCAATGTGAATAAGAAATAGAACATTTCTAAATAGGATGCAAATGAAAGTGCTGTAAAGTATTTAGTTTAGCATTACTAATTTATTATATAGACTGGATGTTATTAATTGTTTTTAAAAATTTTACAGTACTAAAATACGTATTTTATGATCAAAAGGGACACTATTTGTTCGCTTTTTAAAGTAGGACACTATCTTATGAAGGTTAAATTTATTTTACATAGATGTAAGAAGATTTTAATTAGTGCTTATTATAAAAATCTAACTTGTTTTAAATAGAAAGTGTCAAATTTTAATTTCTTTTTAATCAATTATTTAATAAATTATTTCAAATAATTAAAATTTTAAGTGTGATCATTCAATTTTAAAACTAAAGTTATTCATCAGATTCAAAGGATAATGAACCTATTATATTAATAATAACATTAACTAAAAAATATAATGGTCAAAAGTAATGTTACTTATTGGGGCTGCTCATTATATCGCTTACTAAAATTTATTTTAAATAGTAAGAAGTAATAAAATAGTTAAATTTTAATCACTTATAAATAATATTTATGGGTATAAATAACAAAGATAATTATAAAATATCACCATTCGTTTATATTTATAAATAAATCTAGAAATTTTACGAATAAAAAATAAAGTAGTTAAGTTAAGTTTTAATTTTAGTAGTCTCGGAGACATTAAAAATAAATTTAGTACCAACACCATTAAATGTTTTAAACGGTTCAGGTGTTAATTTATAAATATTCTATTTTGTTGGTTGGTTAAATGTCATTTAACATTTCTCTTAATATGTTTATTAGTATACTGATCAGTTTACCATATTTTTAAATAAATAGTATTAGGATTTTCAAAATCATATCTAGTAAGATATTAAGATTTTACGTTATCCTTAAAATTTAAATTGTTTTATTTAAAGGTTGTTGTATTTTTAAGTTAAACGTTTCTATGTAAATTAATATTAACTATTCTTGGTTTTACTAGGTCCTTTATTAAATTTTTATTTATAATTTTAAATTTTAGATTATATCTTATAAAACAACTTAATATATTTTCTTTTTTACATCTATAAAAGTATATATAGAAACATATAGTATATAAAGTTGTGCTTACAGTTGGTCTCTGTAGTAAATTTATTTAATAGTAAGGTTCGATTCCTTCATAACTTTAGTAACAAATAAAAATATAGAGAATATAAATAAAAAGTCAATAATTTGTTACAGTGTAAAAAATAAAATAAAAATTAAAAAAACCTTCTTTTTATATAATAAAAATAACTTTTTCTTACAAAGTAATGTACTAAATGGTTAAAGTACAAAAAGGTGGTGTAAGTATCTTACTTCTGTCCTCTCCCTCCCCGGAGGGAGAGGACAAAATACGTATTTTATGATAATGTTTGTTCTATAATAATAGGAAATAATATATTAAAATTAATCCCTTTTTAATTTTATATTCAAATTAAATAGATTTAAATATTCAAATTTTAAGAATATATAATTTATAAACAAAATTAATTGTTTTTATAAAAAATAAGTCAACTAGATAATAATGAAATTGATTTAACAGTTAATGATTTTGTTAAAACAATATTGTTTTTGAGGAATTATGTTTTACAATTTTATATAGAGTCCCTATTAAATTTTACTTTAAAAAATAAAACTAAAAGAACTAGTATTGATAAATAAATCAATATTAAATCAAGCAATCATATAATTAAAAATTTAAAATGAGTATAAACTTTATTATGAATTTTACTAAATAATTTATGTATATATATCTTCTATGAAGTCATTATTGACAAATCATTAAAATGCTAACAGACAAAATTAATTTTATTAAATAAAAAAAAGTTTAATAAAAATCAAATATATATGTTATTAAACATAAACAGAAATTTATTTCAAAGTTTTCCATTCCATTTAGTAACTATATCTCCATGGCCAATATTAGTTAGTTTTTCATTATTAAATTTAACAATAGGAGCAGTGTTATCAATGCACGGATATGGTGATTTTACATTTATCGTAGGTTTAGCTTCAACAGGTTTAGGTATGTTATTATGGTTTAGAGATATCATCTTAGAAGCAACTTATTTAGGATGTCACACTACTCAAGTACAAAAAGGATTAACAATAGGAGTAATCTTATTTATTGTTAGTGAAGTATTTGCATTCTTATCTGTATTCTGGGCATTCTTCCATTCAAGTTTAAGTCCAAGTGTGGAAATTGGAGGAGTATGGCCACCACAAGGTATAGAAGCATTATCAGCATTTGGAATACCATTATTAAATACTTTCTTATTATTAAGTAGTGGATCAACTATAACTTATGGACACCATGCTCTAATTAAAGGAGATAGAAAAAAAGCTATAATAGGAGGATTCTTAACTATTATCTTAGCTATTGTTTTCACTGCTTTACAATATGTTGAATATTTTAATGCTACATTTACTATAACAGACTCAGTATTTGGGACTACATTCTATGCTTCAACAGGTTTACATGGGTTAATAACATTAGCTCCTACCAAAATAAATAATAAAAATTCTGTATATATTAGAAAAGTTCACACCAATATTAAAAAAATAGATACACCATTTTTAGAATGGCTTACTGGTTTTGTAGATGCTGAAGGTAATTTTAATATTAGTTTAAGAAACTACACAAGTCAAGATAATAAATACAATAGTTTAATACTTACTTTTCAAATAGGTCTTCACCTAGACGATTTAGAAGTTTTAAAGTTTATACAAAAAAAATTAGGATGCGGGAAAATATCTATTTCGAAAAACAAATGTAATTTTTTTGTCAATGATCAAGCTTCATTAATAAATATTATAGTCCCAGTTTTTAATTTAGTACCATTAAAAAGTTCTAAATATTTTCAGTTTTTAATATTTGAAAAAGCAGTAACTTTAATTAAAAGCAAAGGCCATCTTACCGATAGAGGAAGAAGTGAAATGATAAAGTTTTACCATGAAATAAAAAATCCTTCCATCTATTTAAAGGCAAGCCCAGCTCTATCACCAATAAATAAATATTGGTTAGGTGGTTTCGTTGATGGTGATGCTTCATTCTCAGCACATCTTAATAGACCTGTTTTTAAGTTTGAAAATCATGTAAAAGAATTACCTTTGTTTAAGACCATAGTAGACTATTTTCAATTTGGTAATATAAATACTTATCAAACTAGAAATAATTCTAGCCAAGTGGTCACAATAGAATTTAACAACATCCATTTTTTAAAAAATGTCATTGTTTCGCTTTTTACTAGAACTAAATTATTAAATAGTAAGAAATTAAAAGATTTTAATGATTTTTGTATTTTAGTTGATATTTATTATTATGGTTATCACACTATACCGGAAGGTAAATCTTTAGCTATAGAAATAACAAGTAATTGGAATAATTTTAGATTATCAACTTATAAAACTCCATTTATAGATTTTAATAAAAAGTATCAAATATTATCTAATATTCCTTCACCATTTGTCATTAAAGATGGGGGATTAAGATTTTATAGAAATACTTTGAATTTAGTATCTGATAAAATAAGAATAACGGCTATTGATCATTTAAATAATGTATTAGTTTTTTCAAGTATTAGTGAATGTAGTAGAATATTACAGGTAGATAGATCTACTATAAAAAAATATTTACTTAACGGTCAAATTTACAAAAATTATAGATTTAAATTTAACAATTTTATTTATTTTGACAGAAAAGAGGGTTAATTGCATAGAAATCCTAAAAATTAGGACAATTTGCAGCCAAGCTTATATTAAACATAATTATTCTAATTAAATACACATATTTTTAATAGAATTTTCTTTGTTTTTAAGAATATAAATATTTTGTTTTTATATAAATATTAAATAGAATATTAAAATAAAGGTTAATATTTGAAGGTTCAACGACTAGAAAGTGAGTGTCTATGTAAACAATAATCTTTCCACGAACACCCTCCAATAGATTTCTCTATTGATGAAATAGTCTGAACAACAGCGTAAGTTGTTGAAATAATATTAAATGTATTATGATAACAAATTTGTACATGTAATAATTGGAACAATCTTTATAACAGTAGGTTTCTTTAGAATAATTAATTATCATTTAACTAATAGTCACCATATTGGATATGAAGCAAGTATTTTATACTGGCACTTCGTAGATGTTGTATGGTTATTCTTGTTCATAGCAGTATATTACTGGGGTGGAAACTAATATTTCTCATTAAAATTTCAAATATCAAATAAAGAATATTATATATATCATATGACACTATGTATAAATATACATAATAAATATAAAAATATATATAATTATATTTTATAAATAAATCAAAGGTTACAAAATAAATTTACCTTATTTATAAAATAATAAAACATAAAATGGAGTAGTCTCCATTTTCTTATCATATTACAAGTACCCAAAGGATAAGCTAAATATTTAAATTTATGAATTTATCATTATTTTTATTTTTAATTGGTGTTTTAGGATTTATTCTAAATAGAAAAAACATTATATTAATGATAATAGCAATAGAAATAATGCTATTAGCTGTCACCTTATTAGTGTTAATAAGTTCATTTAGTTTTGACGATGCTATCGGACAAAATTTTAGTATTTTTATTATATCAATAGCAGGTGCAGAATCAGTAATAGGTTTAAGTATTTTAGTTGCTTTTTATAGATTGAGAGGAAATATCTCTTTAAGAACATAATGTATTTATCAATATTAATTTTTCCTTTATTAGGAAGTTTTGTTTCAGGTTTATTAGGTAGAAAAATAGGTGTGACTGGTGCTCATATCATCACATGTACTTGCTTAATAATATCTTCAATTTTAGCTACTTTAGCTTTTTATGAAGTAGGATTATGTGGTTCTCCAGTATCAGTTCATTTAAGTACATGGCTAGAATCAGAAATATTAAGTGTACAATGGGAATTCTTATTTGATCAGTTAACTGTATCAATGTTTATTCCTGTACTTTATATTTCATCTTTAATTCATATTTTTTCAACTAATTATATGGCAGAAGATCCTGCATTGTGTTTTGGGAAAACACTTAAGTGGGTAAAACTATCAAACTCCGGGGACACCCTAAAGCTTATGATACCAAGCTATCTTCGAAAGATTATAAGTGGCTGGATTAATTACCCAGGTATGGTAACAAGTCATAAGATGAATGAAAATGAAATGGGTTATCGCGGATCTAAGTCAGCCAACAAAGCTGTAAAAGAGCAACGAGTAGACGGTAGTTGGTGCAAAAAACCATTGCACTTAAGGTATACTCTAATGGGTTTCGAAAGAAATTATCAAGTCAAAATCCTTTCTAAACAATTAAATATTAAAAGTTTTTCTACCTTATCAACTCGCGGTAACATAAACCCATGGTTTATCACTGGTCTTATTGACGCTGAAGGTTCATTTTCAGTTATAATAGACAAAAATAAATCTCGAAAATTAGGTTGGCGGGTTCAAACAAAATTTCAATTGGGTATGCATTTGCGGGACTTATCTTTAATACAACAAGTCCAAACATTTTTTGGAGGTATTGGTTCAATACATATAAATAAAACTTTAAACAAAGTAAATTATTCAGTTGATTCTATTAAAGATTTAACAAGGTTAATTGCTCATTTTGAAAAATATCCTTTATTAACTCAAAAAGCCGCAGATTTTATTTTGTTTAAAGAAGTAATAACACTAATGATGAGTAAATCTCATCTTACAATTGATGGCTTAAATAAAATAATAAATATTAAGGGATCAATGAATTTAGGTTTATCTGATTTCCTAAAATCTGAGTTTTTAAACTTTTCTCCGGTTAAAAGACCAGTTATTAACACTGAAAACATTCCTGATAATAATTGGATAGCAGGATTTGTAAGCGGTGAAGGAAATTTTGATGTAAGAATTACCCAACAATTATCTAATAAAATAGGAACTCGAGTACAATTAAGATTTAGAATAAGTCAACATGAAAGAGATTTCAAATTAATGGAGTTATTAGTTAAACATTTAGGTTCAGGAACAATATATAAATATCCTGGAAAAGATGCAATTGTTTTAATAATAGTTAAATTTTCGGATATAACTAATATAATAATTCCTTTTTTTGAAAAAAATCCTTTGCACGGGGTAAAAATATTAGATTATCTTGATTGGTGTAAAATTGCTCAATTAATGATTGGAGGTTCTCATTTAACAATTGAAGGATTAAATTTAATTCGAATAATTAAAGAGGGAATGAATAAAGGTAGAACTCAAAAATAATTTAATTGCATGATAAATTTGATGGCCATGCACAATCAAAGATTCTTTTCTTATTTATCATTATTCACATTCTTTATGTTAGTTTTAGTATCTGGTGCTAATTATTTTGTAATGTTTGTAGGTTGGGAAGGTAAATTAAATTGCCTTAAATGGTATTATCTTAATAATCTATATTGGAGTCCTAGTGAATTTAATTTTGTTTTATTTTCATTACCGTTGCATATATCTAAGCAATTAAATAAAACAAGAATAACTTCCTTAGATAGAATAGGACCTCATAACATAGATATAATTTCCATAATAATAGGTTCTTTATTAGGTGACGGTCAATTAGAAAAAAGAAATAGAGGAATAGGGACTAGAATTAAATTTGAACAATCAAATAAAAATGTAGAATATTTAATGTGGTTTCATTCTTATTTATCAACTAGAGGTTATTGTAATATTAATAAACCTGAACTAAAAAAAAGAATTAGAAAAAATGGAGAAATTTATTTTCATTATAGTATAAATACTTATACTTTTTCTAGTTTTAATTGGATTCATGATATGTTTTATATGTGTTCAGAAGGTAAATATGTTAAAATAATACCTCATAATATAGAACAATATTTAACTCCACTCGCTTTAGCTATATGGTTTATGGACGATGGAAGTAAATTAAAAAAAGGAGCAAAAATAGCTACTAATTGTTTTACATATAAAGAACTTTCACAATTATGTGAGATTTTAAAAAACAAATTCAATCTTACAGTAACAATACACTCAGGAGGAAAAAATAAAGGATATACTTTATATATCTCTAGTCAATCTATGCCTACTTTTTCTAACATTGTTAAACCTTATATGTTACCTACTTTATATTATAAATTAGGAGACTATTAATTTAATACCATAGTAAAAAATGTAAATCTTTAGAAAATTGAAATTAAGAATAAAGATTCATTCATGTTTAAAGAATTATAAATGTGGATAACATTTTTTGCGACATTATTGAAAACGATCAAAAATTAATAAGCTTTTTTTATAGATCGTCGGTTTAATTTCAAATCGCTATCGACTAGTTCAATAATGGGTGCCTGAAATGGTGCTTAATGCATAGTCAGAATTTTCATCATTGTCTCTACTTCATTTGACAACGATGCCAAGGCATGGAGTAAAACCAGAATGGTATTCAATGTACAGGGAATAAAGAAAAAAGCTTTCTATCAGTGTCATAAATGGGCCTATAGATAAATTACATATTTAAATTTCTTTATTTTAAGATTTGATTGGAGTAGTTTCTTATTTATTAATTAACTTCTGGTTTACTAGAATACAAGCCAATAAAGCAGCAATACTAGCCTTTACTATGAATAGAGTAGGTGATATGGGACTAAGTATAGGATTCTTTGCATTAGTGGCATTATTAGGATCATTAAATTATTCAACATTATTTAGTTTAGTTCCATTTATGAATAGTACAGCTATTGATATTATTGGTTTATTATTATTAAGTGGTGCTATGGCTAAATCTGCACAAATACCATTACATAGTTGGTTACCTGGATCAATGGAGGGTCCTACACCGGTTTCAGCATTAATTCATGCTGCTACACTAGTAACTGCCGGATTATATTTATTAGTTAGAAGTTCACCAATATTAGAATATAGTTCCACAGCATTATTAGTGATTACATTAGTAGGAGCATCTACAGCTTTCTTTGCAGCTACTTGTGGTTTAGTGCAAAACGATTTAAAAAGAATAATTGCTTTCAGTACTATAAGTCAATTAGGATATATGGTAATGGCTGTAGGTCTTAGTCAATATAATGTAGCATTAATGCATGTAGTTAACCATGCTTTCTTTAAAGCATTATTATTCTTAGGTGCAGGTGCCGTAATTCATAGTTTCTCTGATCAACAAGATGTCAGAAGATTAGGAGGTTTAATTAATTTCTTACCATTTACCTATACAGCTATGCTAGTGGGTACATTATCATTATTAGCTACTCCATGGTTAACAGGGTTCTATAGTAAAGATTTAATAATTGAATTAGCTTTTGCACAATACAGTTTTGAAGGTACATTTGCCTTTATTTTAGGTAGTTTAACAGCAGGTTTAACAGCTTTCTATTCATTTAGACTAATTTCATTAGTATTCTTAACAAAACCTAATGGACCTAAAATATCTTATTTACATTCACATGAAGCTACTTTAGCAGTGATTATTCCTTTATTTGTATTAGCTTTATTTAGTATCTTCTTTGGTTTTGTGTTCTCTGATTTATTTGTAGGAATAGGTACTGATTTCTTTGGTAATTCTATTTTTATTCATCCAAATCATGTAACTATGGTAGAAGCAGAATTCTCTATGGATAGAATAGTTAAATTATTACCAACTATTTTATCTTTATTAGGTGCAGTATTAGCTGTTTATCTATATCACTTTACACCTAATTTATTTTTTATGGAAAGTCCTATTACTAGAAAAATTTATACATTTTTAAATGGTAAATATTTATTTGATGTAATATATAACCATTACTTTATTGGTAAAGGTTTACAATTAGGTTACTTTATAAGTAAAGTATTAGATAGAGGAGTAATTGAATTTGTTGGACCTTATGGTTTAAGTAATACTTTAAGTCAGACTGGTATTAACATCGGAAAATTAGATACTGGAGTTATTACTACATATTCATTATATATAACTATTGGTTTATTATCATTAGTTTTCTTAGTATTCTCACCTATTTTATTAGATAATTCTATCTTAAATGAAAATAGATTATTTATCATTTATTTAGCTACTTTATTATTTGCTCTTTACCCTAATCAAAAATAAATGGTAAACTATTTCCCCCTCCCTCTTTAAAATATTATATCTATTTTAAGGTTTTATAATTAGAAGTATCTATTCTTTTTAGAAATTTAAAATTTTAATATTTACTAAATAAATATAGAACACTTCCGGGAAGAGTTTAAATTTAAATAAATTTTATAAAAGCTTTATTAATTTAATACTATTCTATATTCTTAAATTTTAAAATGAGGGGGTAACTAATTCATCATGGTGCCACATAGGAATATTACCTACCTATTCTAACAGAGTATTATTTGGTAGTTAATTTAAAATCCAAACTGATTTAAGTTCTTTTGATGATCTTAGGTCAGGGATGAATATTCAGACTGATTTAAGTATACTAGAAAATCCTAGATTAGATTTATTGCTCAGACTAATGGTGTAGAACATGACCAAATTGAATCAAATAGTTATAGAACGAGTCAGTACATACTAGTGTATCGGAAGAAGCTGTAAAACCATTTCTTCTACACTTATTTTATTTTATTCAATAATTGGCCTTCCCTTTAAAAAATAAGTTAATTCCCTTAGTTCAATTGGTAGAACAAAGGTTTTCAAAACCTCCCTTTTATAAAAATATATTTTTATTTTATGATGTAGTGGTTCAAGTCCACTAGGGTCTCTCCCTAAAATACGTATTTTATGATAAGAGGGTTGTACTTTTAGAGTTTCCTAAAAGGTATTCCCCTATAACTTACCTTGTACCATTAAGTTTTAAAGGTATTTAATGATATTTAAAATAATAATATCTATTCTTAGAAAAATAAATTAAAAAAAAGATATTAACTTTTTAAATAAATTTTATAGTAATTACTATCAAATTGTATGTAATTATATTGGTTCGAACAATTATAAATTTATATTCTTCCTATTACTAATAATAATAGCAAAGTTAAAAGTAATAATAAGGGAAGTTTACCATCTGGTATTAATAGAAATAATAACGGAACTGGTAATAGTAACATTCAGATTAACAGTAAAACCAATAATCATTTATACCAATGTAAATTTTAGTATTTTAGGTTAGCACTAATCCAAGTAGAATCAATTTTGGTTTTAACCTTAATTTTTAATTTTCTTATGAATAATGGTTCTTTCCCCTAATACATTAAAATTTTAGATGGAGAAAGATAACTTATTTGTTTCATTGTTGTATTAAAATAATAGATAAAGCCATAACTATTTCTTAAGTTAATTGTTAGTTTTATTAAAATGGTAAAGTAAACAATTTTAAAATTTAATAGAAGATTCTTATGTTATCCTGTTTTATTCAGTGGGTATATGAATTTTCTATTTGTATACTTAGTCTTTTGGTAATAAAAAAACATTAAAAATAAAAAAAATTTAATTGTTGCGAACCTACTGAAGAACATAAGTCCAAATGTACTATAATATGAAACTTCAAAAAATAAAGTAATAATGTTAATTTAAATGTTAATAGTTAAGGAAATATTTAATCAAACAGTTAAAATATAAATATAAAAGTATCGGTGAAACGAGTAATGTATAACCGAATTAATTAACAAAAGAAAATGTTTCACCCCCTATAAAATTGGTTAAAAGGTTATAAATCTTTTCTTTTCTATATTAATAATAATGTATAAAACAACTGAAAAATAACTAAGTAAAGTTAATCCCATTGGATTTCTAAATATACTTTATATTATGGTTTAAATTCAGATTTTATGTCGACTAAAATTTAAGAGATAAAATAATATGCATTATAATTAACCAATGTAAATATAGAAGAATAATTAATGTAAGTATAGTAGTGTTAGGTACATACTCTAAAAATGATTAAAAAAAAGAAAAATAAAATGCTCAGTGTTTAATTATTTTTTAATTTCTTTAACACTTATTGAAGAGTAAGGATACATTCTTTGTACTATAGTTATAACATGGACTTGTTTAAAGTTTTAAAATCATAATGTACCACTCTTTATAAAAAAGAGATTTATTGTATACAATAGAATTGAGATTGGCTAATTATCTAAGATTTATTTAAATGTAGATCTTGTTCATCCAGAATATTATAATCCGTTGTCTAAATTTAGATTTCAAATAAATATTCAATTAGAAATTATTAAAAATGATTAGAATAATTAAATTTAATTATAAATATAGTGTTTTAATGGAATATTCAGGTCATTTTCTTGTTCATGAGTTTATATATTTAATTATAGGGTGTCCTAAGGAAAACGGATTCTAAAATTTAATAAATTTTTTAAAGTAAAATGATATAAATGAAAGGAGATATGAGAGTTACTATAAGAAATGATAAAATAGAGTTTCTTTTTAAAGTTATAGTTGACCTTTCTGCACCTAAATCTTTAAATACTAATAGATTTTAAGACCATTATAATTCAAAAAATAAAAATATTTTACTGAAACTAATTAAGTTCAATTAACTTTAAAAATTATAATAGTGTGTAACATATAAAATTTTTATTCTAATAAACAATAAGTTAAAAATTTTTAACTGATCCAAAATTATAATATTTTAGGTTAGTATAAGATAAATTATTGACTATTAATACTAATAACAACTTGTCTAATAAATAAGATAAGCTAAAAAGTTTACTAAAATTTAAATATTTAAGTTAAAAAATAAAAATAAAAGAGACTATAAACATTGCGTTAAGCATATAAAATACAACTTAATATTATAAAGGTATTTAAGTTTAAATTTCAGTAAGAATTTAATTTTGGTTCCGATTGAACGTTTTTCAGTAGTTTAAGACATGCAAATCGTTGTTTCCAAAGTCCTTATAAATTAATATTTTTAATATTAATGGGATCAGGGGATAAGGTGTAGAGGTGAGTATGTTAAATAAGATACCCTGTAGTCTTCTTAGCTAGGAGATATAAAGTAAAGGAAAATTTCTGCTATAGGATTCTATTTAATTTGATTAGGTAGTTGATAGGGTAACGGCCTACCAAGCCAACGATCAAAAGTCAAGTTTGAAAGAACCTCTGGCCACATTGGGGATGAAATCTCCCAAGTAGTAATTACACTACCAGCAGTCGAGAATATTAGTCAATGCTCGTAAGAGTGAACTAGCTAACTGAAATCATAGAATTTCTTCAAATTCATGATGTCGTAAGGGAAAATAATGATAATACCTTACTATGAGTGTCGTCCAAATCTGGTGCCAGAAGACTCGGTAAGACCAGAGACGCAAACGTTAATCATCATAAACAGGCGTAAAGGGTTTGTAGGCAGCTTTTATAAGATAATAAAAATCTAAATTGAAAGCTAGAATCAAAAAGAGGTTATAGTGTATAACGCCTAGAGGAGGGCTGATATCCATAGATCCTAGGCAGAATACTCAGGGCGAAGGCCACTCTCCACTAATGATTGACGCTGAGAAACGAAGGTTAGGGTAGGAAATAGGATTTTAAATTGCGACCTGAAAAGCTTATTTAAGTATAGCGGAGTAACTCCGTCTAAATATTCCATCTTATTAGAGTTCGCCTTAATAAACGAGCATTGGTAACAATCTAGTTTAAAGCTTAAGGTAGAAACTAAATAATATTATTTGGTTTGAACTGTCTTCTATGGTTAGAGAAATCGAATCTATGTATTAAAGGTTTTATTAATTAGTATTTTCACGAGTCCTTGGTGACTATAAGATGGACAAATAATTATAAAATTAAAGTAGGAACCTAAGGAAGACTATTACGTACTTAAATAGGAACAGGGAAACTCCTATAATCTGCTATTTATATAATAGCAAGGAAATTAGCAATAATTTCTTATAGATTAGAGGAAACAAGACAGCGTTAAAAGCGAAGGCCATTATGTAATGTAATGGATAGGCTCTTTATTATAAATAAATAAAGAAGATAGCCAATTCGAAAGGATGCTGACTAACGCATGGGTGATTCTAAAGTATTTATTATTTAGCCATATAATGTTTAAGGACATGGAAAAAGCATTGTTTAATTTATGGCTAGAATGGTTTGTAGGTTTCTGTGATGCTGACGCTAATTTTCAAGTATTTCCTAAAAAAAGATCTTATCTAACAAAAGAAGGTATCCTTAATGAGTATTATAATATTGGTTATGGTTTCCACATTGGTTTAAGTATTAAAGATTTACCTCTCCTAGAAAAAGTTAAAACTCAGTTAAATTCAATAGGCCATATTTATGTGTATTCACACAGAGATGAAGCTAGATGGGCAGTAACTAAAAAAACAGAATTAATTTATCTAATTGAAACTGTCTTTGAGAAACAACCTTTACTAACTGAACATCAAAGAGTAAGATATGCAAGACTAAAATATGGTGTACTAAATAATTTTAATAGAGTTGAAACTTTAGGAGAATATGAAAAATTTATACATAGAAATTATGTAGAAACTAACATCCTTGATAATTATTATACATCAGGAACTGCTTTTGATAATTGGATCTTAGGATTTGTTAATGGTGAAGGTTGTTTTTATGTTCATAAAAAAGGTCATTTAGTTTTTTATATTGAACATACTGACAAACAAGTACTAGAATTAATAAAAACAAGACTCTCTCTAAGCCCTAATATTTTAGATAGAGGAAATAGAAATAGTACCAGAAAAGATACATATTCTCTAACTATCTCTTCTAAAAAAGATATACTTGCAATTAGGAGTTTGTGCGAAAATCCTCTGTTGAATAAATTAGAAGGTCAAAAATTAGTACAATATAATAATTGGCAAGTTAATGCTTAGATTTTAGGTATTGAAATTAGTAGAAGTTAAACTTAAATTTACAAAAGTTCTAAGGATATAGAGCCTCCTTATTATAAAATTTATTTTTTTCTGCCGTCCGGCACATAATACTTTAGAATGGCTTGAGCCGTATGCGATGAAAGTCGCATGTACGGTTCTTTGTGGAAGAACAACTGTGAAGTTCTGATTCCACGGTTAGATACCCCGGTACTCCTTTCTGTAAACGATGAATGGTAGTCATTAGTTTTAATAAATAACTAGAGGCGAAGTTAACACAATAACCATTCCGCCTTGTGAGTACTACTGCAAAGTAGAAAACAAAAAAATTAGTCGGTCTCGAAGCAAACGGAGTGAAGCATGTTATTTAATACGATAATCCGCGTAAAACCTTACCAGAACTTGCATACAAACTATAAAATTTCCTACCTGAAAAGGTAAAGAAAATATTAGGAGTGTTTAAAATTTAAATACTTAAGTACAGGTGTTGCATGGCTGTCTTCAGTTCGTGTTGTTAAACATTAGGTTAATTCCACTAACGAACGAAATCCCTGTTATTAATTTATACTTAATAACTAATAAATCTGATAGAGATTTAGCGGGGGCTAAGACAAGTCGTTATGGCCCTCATGTTCTGGGCTATAGACGTGCCACAAAAACTTTTACAAAGTGATGCGATACTTCCCAATAGAAGTGGAGCTAATCATTAAAAAAAGTTATTTATATTAAAAATAAGCCGGATTGTCTCCTGTAATTCGGAGGCATGAAGAAGGAATTCCGAGTAATCGTTGATAAGTAGCGCAACGGTGAAGCTAGTTTCGTGATGAACTAACTGTCTGTCGCTGGGAAGAAGCTTTTAGTGGAGGAAACTGGAGTAAGATTATGTTTTTTCATAGTAACTCATTGCTTTAAGTAAAGTATTTTTAGTATTATGATAAACTTATTGGATTTAGTGAATTCATTAAGGTAACATCTCAAAAGTCATAGCATGGTAGCTGTACTGGAAAGTGCAGCTGGATAATAATTAATTTGTAACCCCCTATATTTTTATAATTAAATTAGTAACAATAAAATTAAATCAAATTTATCAAAATTAGGTAAGGGGTTAGCTTAGTTGGTTAAAGCAGTAATCTTACACATTATTGACCGGGAGTTCGAATCCCCCACCTCTTAATCATATTTAAATTTAAATTATTTTTATTTCTATAAGGTATGGCGAGTATGTCGAAATTGGTAGCCGAGTGAATCTTAGGTTTTCATTATTTTAAGAGTTCAAGTCTCTTTACTCGTATTAAAATGGTTGCTTTTATAAATTTTATTATTAATTTATAAGCATCTTTAGTTTAATGGTTAAAACAAGAATCTTCGAAATTCATAATAATGGTTCAATTCCATTAAGATGTTTTAATAATTCAAAATAAGGTTGCTTAATGGTTTAAGTATATATTTATTTTAAAAACAATGATAAATATATTAGTGAGTTCAATTCTCCTTTATTTTTATTTTACCTTAGTAAAAGATGTTTTATTTTTAAGATGTAACTTAGGATGCCTTTAATTTATTAAATTAAGCAATGATTTTAATCATGATTGTCTTCATAGACAAGGTATTAAACACACTAATATTTAAAATTTATATAAATTACATATAAATAAAATATAGTGAGTAAAATATACTAAGTTCAAATTTAATCATTAAATTAATGAATTAATTACAATTATGTTAAATTACTTTTCAATTTTTAATACAATTTATAACGATGCTCCACAACCTTGGCAATTAGGATTTCAAGATAGTGCTGCACCAGGATTTACAGGGATAGTAGAATTACACAATACTATCTTCTTCTATTTAGTAGTAATATGTGTAAGTGTATTTTGGGTTATAGGTTCAATAATGTATTACTTTAATAATAATAATTCACCTATTGTACATAAATATCTTAACCACGGTAGAGTTGTGCCTATTCAAAAGTGTTTTAAATTTAACAATAATATTTATATAATTAATAAACCATATATTAGATTTTACAGTACTTCACCTAATAATTCTTCTAATTACCCTAATGGTTCTTCTAATGATATTCCTAATAGTGTAAAATTGTATGAAGATGCCTATTTAATGAGAAAATCAATAATTAAAGAAAATAAAGGTAAATCAGGAATATATAAATGAACCAATAAATTGACAAATGATATATATATTGGACAATCGAAGGATTTATCAAAAAGATTTATAAAATATTTTAATCTTAGTTATTTAAGAGATAGAAATAGTCTTATAATAAGTAGAGCATTAATCAAATATGGTTACTCTAACTTTTCATTAGAAATATTAGAATATTGCGATGAAGCTGATTTACTAATCAGAGAACAGTATTATTTTGATAAGTTAAATCCTAAATATAATATACTAAAAGTAGCAGGTAGTTCTTTGAATTATAATCATACAGAAGAAACTAAAGCAAAAATTAGTAACTCATTAAAAGGAGTTTATGTAAAGGAAAAATCACCTTTATTTGGGAGAGTTCATACAGAAGAAACTAAAGCCCTTATGAGTTTAAAAAAATCTAAAGAAAATAATCCTTTATTTGGTAAGGTTCACTCTGAAAAAACTAAAGATTTAATGAAACAAAAAGCTTTAGGTAGAAAACATTCTGATGAAACATTATTAAAAATGAGTATTGCTAAAGGTTCTTTTGTTTATATTTATGAAAAATTTGACGAAGAAGGGTTTAAATTAATAGGTAGCTTTGTTTCAATTAGAAGAGCTGCTAAATTTTTAGGAATAAGTGGTTCTACTGTAAAAAGATATATAAATTCAGGAGAAATATTTAAAGATAGATATAAATTTTCTTCTAAATAAATTTAAAAAAACTATGAATAAAATTTCACTATATGCTGGAAACTCCTAAAGCCTTTAGGTACTATATAATTTTAATAATTTTATCAGTTATAACCCTAAAAGATGTTACAATGGACAATCAGCAGGAAACCAAATCTTCCAAAAGAGAGTAGGATCCCCAGAGACTAAACGTGAAACTCCTTTAAATTTTTAGAACAAAGGATGAAGATATAGTCCAGCCATAATTGAAAGATTATGGGATTTTCTGACACTAATAGAATTAATTTGGACTATTACACCAGCTTTCATTTTAATTGCTATTGCATTCCCTTCATTTAGATTATTATATTTATTGGATGAAGTAATTTCTCCAACAGTGACAATTAAAGTAGTAGGGCACCAATGGTACTGGTCATATGAATATAGTGATTATATTAATGTTAGTGGTGAATCAATAGAATTTGATTCATATATGATACCTGATTCAGATTTAGAATTAGGTCAATTTAGATTATTAGATGTTGATAATAAAGTAGTTGTTCCTACTGATACACATATTAGATTAATTGTTACAGGAGCTGATGTTATCCACTCTTTTGCTGTTCCTTCTTTAGGATTAAAAATTGATGCTGTTCCTGGTAGATTAAATCAAACTTCTATCTTAGCTGAAAGAACTGGTACTTTCTACGGTCAATGTTCTGAAATTTGTGGAGTGTACCACGGTTTCATGCCAATAGCTATTGAAGCAGTATCAATTCAAGATTACTTAGCATGGATAGATGCAGCATAATCTAATTAATAAAAAAAACATTTAAATTTCATTTATATTTTATTAGTATTTAATTATAAAAATTATAATTTCATGCAAATATAAATTTGTAACCCCCTATAAAGCTAAAAAATTAATTTCTCTTAAATAAGAAAAAAAAAATATAAATTAATCTAAATATAATTTTCAATAGAAAATAAATTATCTATTAGCTTAAAACTTTATTTATCAATATTATAAATAATTTATAAAACATTATATTCACTACTAAGTTATTAGTGGAAAAGGTGAAACGAATGTATATTACCATGAATCTAATGGATAAATAAAGTAGCTATTTAAAATAGCTCAGTTATGAAAAGTAATAAACAAATTAACCGACGTTAATTAATAAATTTTTAATCATGGAAAACAACCGATTCTTCTTGCCAATTAATAATCAATATTCTACCATAGATTTACCAACATTAAAATCAAATAATTATAAAACACCAACTTTAATAAAAAGAAAAAGAATAGATATATCACCAGTATTAGAAATAGCTAAATATAATAATCAATTAATAAAAGATAATCAAAATAAAGAAGAAATAATTTTAAATAGGAAAAAAATAATAAATAAAGAAATAAAACCTATTTCACAAAAAACATTATATTATGATAAAATAGATATGTTAACTTACATTCCAAAAAAAAAAGAAGATAATGAATTACAAACTGTTATTCAAAATTATTTAAAATCTTTTAGTACTTTAGATATACCTTTCTCTCAAACTCAAAATACTTTATATGAATTTAATTCAAAAACTTTAAATTCAAAAATATTAAATAAAAATATATCTAAAATATTAGAATATTCATTCTTTGAAATGAATAGTGTAATAAGTAGACCTTATTATTTAATAACACCTAAAAATATTATTATTAACTTATTTTATTTTGTTCTTAATAAAAAACTTTATGATAAAAACTTTTTAGACTTAAATATCAATAATTTACAAGGTTTAAGTGCTAAATTAAGTAATTATTTTAAAAAACCAGTCAAATTAGAATTAACTCAATTATATTCAGTTAGTCATAACAGTCAAATTTTAATTAATATCTTAGGTAAATTAGGTTTATTCAGAAGAAATTCTTTTTCTAGAATTATAGGAAGATTTTTAAAACATCAATCTCATAAAATGATGTTTAGAAGTAATTTAAATAAATTTAGTAGATTTGCCACTATTTTAACCGGAGTTAATATTAAATTAGGTGGTAGATTAATGAAAGGTAAAATTGTTCCTAGAAGAACAGTTAAAAAAATTCAATACGGTAGTTTAGCTAGAAGTAAATCTAATTATGTGACTACAGCTAGATTAACACAAAAAAACAAAAGAGGTGCTTTCAGTTTTACGGTGTCTATTGGACATAAATTTTTTTAATTTCCCCCTTATTTTATATTGTACCTAATATGCTTATTTTTTCATTATCTCATTCTTTTTAAATTTTGAGTATGTAATTATTTGTTTTTTGTTTTCATTTTTAATGTTTAGTTTTGAATTGATTTAAAACAAGTCCTTCTTTTTTTTTAAAAAATATTTAAATTAATATTATGTTTATATTTATATATTGTTAAATTACAATATATTTATATTTATTAAATCGTATGATCTCATTATTAATATAATTTAAAAGAGTCCATTAATCATTATTAATGATCGAGGTTAAAACCTTAAAATTTCAAAATTAAAAACAAAAATGTTTTTAGGTTAAACTTACTTGATATAGCAATATCTTGTTTACGACCAAACTAGAAATATAATACACAATATATTTTCGTCAAATAAAATTTAAATAAATAAAATATGAAAAATTTTTTAATTGATTTATTAGCCTTTGCAGCACTATTTTCTAGTGTTTTAGTTATTACATCTAAAAATCCTGTAATAGCAGTTATTTTCTTAATTTCAGTATTTGTAAATGCTGCCGGATATTTAATATTATTAGGTATAGGATTTATAGGAATTTCTTATATTATAGTTTACGTAGGTGCCATTGCAGTATTATTTTTATTTGTGATTATGATGATTAATATCAAATTAACAGATATTTTAGAAACAGGATCTCAATATACTAAAAATTTACCTTTAGCATTATCTATAGGTTCATTATTCATATATGAAATATATACTATAATTCCATTTAGTTTTAATAATGTTTCTAATACTATTTTAGACTTATTAATTAAATTTAATGGTTTTATTTTAAATTATGATTTAACAATGTCTACTTTACAAGGGGTAAATATTGCATTTAATCCTGTAATAGCTGATACTGCTTTAACTCCTTTCTTACAAATTGAAGCCATTGGACAAGGTCTTTATACTTATGGAGCTTCTTGGTTAATTATTATAAGTATAATTTTATTGTTAGCTATGGTAGCACCAATCTTTATTTCAAAAACTAGAAAAAACTAATAATATAATAACCCCCCCTTTTTAATAAAACTTCAAATAAAATAATATGGATATATTCATATGAAAATTCCATCGAAACCACCTAAGTTATGAGTAAAAATTGTATTGGTTCTATCATCTGTTTTTTCTTCTAAGTAATCAAAAAACTCCAGCCACATAAAGAATACTGACTCTAAGTCTACTTTTTTAACTCTAAATACTTTGACTTGTGGGGTAACCTTACATGAGATAAGTAAAGGTATTTGGTGTCCTTGGTAAGTCACAGTTTCAATGTCCATAGTTGAAAATGGATTAGGTTTATTAGCCTTTCTAGTTAAAACAGTTATAAGCTGACTTGTCATCTCCAAGGTTTTTTGTGTAAGGGGGGTATTTGCATGAGTAGAAAAATCTCTACCTTTTTCTCTTAAGAACTTTCTAAGTGCAGTACTCATTCTTTCAGATTTAGCTTTAGCTTTGGCCTCAGCTTTGGTTTTAGCTTTTCTAGCTATAACTTTGGCTTCGGTTCTAACCACTAAGTCATGCAAGTCTTTAGTAGCTTCTGGGTATTTTCTTGCTAATTCAGTTGTCATGTTATCAAAAATTGATAACACTCCATTAGCAACTTTAAGTTTTGTATTAGCCATATGGTCTACATTCCATACTCTGATTCTAAATATTGTAGGGGTATCAAAATTGTACCCATCCAAATAAGAATGTTTTATGTGGCCTCTAATAAATCCATAAAATTCTCCCCAGGTTGTTGAGTTGCTTATAACGGTATTTTTATGTAGAGTTATTTCGATTCTTCTGGTTTCAGGGTAACCATCACCATGATCGATATGTTCAATACCAATAATATAAGTGATAAGGACTTTTCTGTCAGCAAACTGAATGTACTCTAAGTTTTTTTGTAATAACCCATAAATTATTTCCATTGCTTTGATAACAGGGATAAGTCTAGCATTTAAAAAGTAAAACTCTATAAATCTCTTATCACTGACCACCCTAACGTTCATTAATTCGATACCTTTAGGGTCGTGAGGGGCATACGGGACTATCGCCACTTTAGGCGGTGAATAAGGTGTAATACTTCTTGTTTTGAAGTCAAAGATACCTAGCGGGTTATACACTGGTCTTCTCATTTCTCCAATAAGATAGTTTACGACATAAATTAGGTTTAACGTCATTTGTGACGGGAAGTTGTTCATTTTGTAAAAAAATATTATTAATAATATTAACGTTGTGAAGCATAATTAAAGGTTTAAGATTAAAACCGCTTCGTCTTTAAAAATTAAATTAAAAAAGTCGATAACTTTCGTTACGGACGAACTAAAGGGGTTGGTATCAATTCTACCTTACCAGCTAAAGTTTTTACGATAGGTAAATAGTCCCTAATAGGTTATAAACCAGGTTTAAGCCTATTGGTTGGAAGGGGCTATTGTGTATTTAAAGTGAATTATTATGTATTTGACAAGAATTGTTATGTATTTAATGTGAAGAAATTTTATGGTTAACTAAATTAAAATACTGGATAAATCAAAATAGGGAATGCTCTTGTTTGAAGAAGTTATGTCCTCACTTAACGAGACTCTGTTTAAATATTTAAGTCTAAATAATTATAATTATTCATTATAAGATAAGATATTAAAAGAATCAGTATCTCATTATTTTGTTTGCTTCGAGCAAGAGATAGTTCTTAAAATTCTCGATAAGAGCCCAGTTATTAATTTAAGATATGCCACAATTAATTCCTTTTTACTTTTTAAATCAATTATACTTTTCATTTGTAGTATTATTTGTAGTAATTTATATTTTATCTAAATATTTTTTACCTTTATTTACTTTACAACAAGTTATTAGATTATTTATTGTAAAATTAAATAACAAATCTTAATTTTACTATTAAATATAATAATAACATAGATATCTATTTTTTATTTACTTATAAAATTTACCCCTTTATATTATATTGATTTATAATAAAAAATATTAGCATCGCTTAAAGATAAATTCAATAAATTAAGCCAATTATTCATATTACAATTAAAATTTATAATGTTTTTATAAGGTTATAAAAATAATTTATTATTAATCAAAGATGATAATCCCAAATAAAGTTAACCTTTTTATTTGGTTAAAAAATTATTTTTAAAAGAAGCCATATTTAATTTATATATGTACAATTCAATCTTATTTGAGGAATAGTTTTCATTGGTAAGTTAAAACGATTGCTAATTGTTCGGGTAATACCCTTGGAGGTTCGACTCCTCTCTATTCCGATTTACTTGTTTAATTTCTAATATTTTAAAAACAGGACACATTAGAAGGTATATGATCTAATGGTCGATAAATGATAAAAACAAGGAGTAATGATCTTTTTAAGTATCTTAATTTTAATAGTGGCAATTGCCCTTCCATCCATTAATCAAAATATAAGAAGTATCTTATATGTAAGAATATCTTCTATAATATTTATTTATGCCGGAGCATTAGCATTTAATGCTTTCTATATTCAGTCAATTGGATCAGGTATAGGTATATATAGTGGATTATTCCAAGTAACAACCATCTCCCAATTATTAGACGTCTTAATTTTATTAGTAGGAAGTCTAATATTAATATCATGGCCATCTCTAAATATATCAAAAGTTAAAATAACAGAAAATATAGCATATGCCGGAGAGTATTCATTAATTGTATTATTTAGTACATTTGGGGCATCTTTATTAGTCTCTTCAGCAGATTTAATTTCAATGTACTTAAGTATAGAATTACAATCTTTTGGAGTATATATATTAACAACTTTATATAGAGATTCAGAATCAGCAACTTCAGCAGGACTAAAATATTTCTTATTAGGAAGTTTATCATCATGTATAATCCTATTAGGAAGTGGATTAGTTTATACTTATACAGGATTAACAAATTTAGAAAGTATATATAATTTAATTAGTGTAAGTGAAAATACAGCCATATTACAAGGTTTAAGTTTAGGAATCGTATTAATAATAGTAGGATATTTATTTAAAGTATCAGCAGCACCATTACATAATTGGGCTCCTGATGTATATGATGATAGTCCAACAATAGTAACTATATGGATAACAATTATGCCTAAAATATCAATCTTAATCTTCTTATTAGAAATACAAAGTCAAATAGGTAATAGTTTAATTACAATCTTTTCATTATCATTGAAAACTTTATTATTGATAAGCTCATTATTATCTTTATTAATAGGTACAATAGTAGGGTTAGCTCAATCAAGAATAAAAAGATTATTAGCATATAGTACTATTTCACATATAGGTTTCATATTATTAGCTTTAGCTATAAATACTGAACAATCAATAGATTCATTCTTATTTTATATTATTCAATATTCTATTACAAATTTAAATACATTTTTAATATTAATAGCTTTAGGTTATGTATTGAAAAATAATAGTCAATCTATTTTAGATAAATTCCAAGATATTAAATATATTACTGAACTTAAAGGTTTATTTTTTAATAATCCATTATTAAGTTTAAGTTTAACTATTTGTTTATTTAGTATGGCTGGAGTACCTCCTTTATTAGGTTTCTTTTCAAAACAATTTGTATTATATTCGGCAATGCAAAGTGAATATTACTTTATTGGAATAATAGCCATAATAGTAAGTGTAATAAGTGCTTCTTATTATTTAAAAATTATTAAAGTTTTACATTCTGAAACTAAAGAAATAGTAGAAGTAACAGAAAGTCAATCTACTTTAAGTTCACTTCATAGTTTCATGATATCAACTTTAACTTTATTTATTTTATTATTTATTTTAAAACCTTCAATATTATTAAATAGTACACAATTACTAGCATTATCTTTATTTTATTATTAGTATGAATAATATTTTAATGTTGTTTATTTTTGTTCCTATTTTAGCTGGTATTTTATTATTACTTAATTTTTTATTAGCACCTAAAAATGCTTATGAATCTAAAGTATCAGCTTATGAATGTGGTTTCTCCCCGATTTACGGTCAAACTAGAAATGTATTCCATATTAATTTCTTCTTAGTTGCTTTATTATTTTTAATATTTGATTTAGAAATATTATTATTATTTCCTATAGCTGTAACTTTATACCAAGTAAGTGTATTTGGATTTTCAATGGTATTAATATTCTTTATTGTATTAACCATAGGATTTATATTAGAAATTGGAACAGGTTCTATTAAACTGGCATCAAATAACAGTTAAATTTTATCTTTAGATCAAATTTATTATTTAATTACCCCCTTCCTAATTATAATTCTTACAAAAATTAAAGAGTACTTACGATAATTCAACAAAAGGTTACCTTCAGTACTTCAGCTGTATATTCTACTCAACACTCTTAAAATTTAAAGGAAGTAACAACAAATTCTTATTGGGAGACATGAAAAAGATAGAGGGTAATAAACAAACAAACCTCATATAATAGCTAGAAGACATATTACTCCCCTAAAAATATTTTTATTTTAGGCAATTCGTATCTTATTAGGGAGATTTTACAGATGCTAAAATAATAAATTTGGTTCAATCTCAATTAGGACGCACAATAAATCAGGAAGAATTAGATAAACTAAGCCCTATAAAATCAGTATCAATTTTATTTGATGAACTCTTAAAACTAAAATTCTACAAATAATTAGTAGAAGTGCGTATAACGCTAAAGTTAGAAGCAAACTAAATGGATACATTGGAGGAACTAATACAAGCATAGCAGGAGTTTATATTTGGCCAAATCTTAAAACCGGAGAACAAAATATTGGAAGTTCTATCAATTTGTATACAAGATTAATATCGTATTTTAAACCTTCTATACTAAATGAAGGAAATAGACTAATTAATCAAAGTATTAAAACATTTCGGATAGATAATTTCAAATTAGATATTTATGTAAAAATGATCAAAAATAAAAATTCGTGTGCTATTTCATAATTATATTATTTACATTCAAGATTTTGAAAAGTTTTGGATTACATGTCTTTTGGAAATACCACTAGTAACAATAGTAATTGTTCTTATTAGTATAATTGTTACTATATTCTCTATTACATTGCTATCCGGTAAATTGGGTAAGACCTTAGATTTGGGGGCCAAAGTAGTAGGTATTGTTTCAGGGAGTATTTACATAGGAAAAACCCTTACGGAAGGTAGCAAAGATAACAATAATGGGAGCAATAATCCCAATCAACCCAGTAATAGTGGGAGCAACGATCAATCCAGTAATAGTTACAATGGTAGTAACAATAGTGAGAACAACAACTCACAAAATACTACCGATGATTCCAAAAGTACAAATAAATAGATGCAAACACCTTCTTCATTCTTTTTCTTTTCCTTTTATCTTAGGTTGGTTAGATCTTGACCCAACTCAACTTAATACAAATTTCTCTAATTATGCTTACGGTGTATTTTTATTAAGTTTAATCGTTTTACTTTGTTTTATTAAAGTCTTATTCTATATTGCAATACATTATTTAATTCAAGTAAAAAACTACGAATCAAAGTTTCCTAAGTTTAATAAGATAATTAATCTATATAAAAAAGTTAATATATTTTATATATTTATAGAAGCTTTAATTTGTTTTGTGTGTTTAATTTTAATTGTTTTTTTTTTCCACTAATATGTATTTATACTTTAAATTAACAACAAATAAAATTTTAAATTAAACTATTTAGAATTTTATTTAGTATATACCCTTCCTTTTTTAGCTTAAAAATAAAATGAATTATTTTTCTATTTTTAATTTCGTAAATTTTTTATTGTTAGTAATAGTTTTTCTTCATTTAAGAGAATAAAAGATGTTTTTATTTTTCAATTTTTTTTTTATTCTTTATTAAGTTAGGGTTTTCTATTACTATTATTTTTTTTTATTGTATACTTTGTGTTTACATTAAAATGTATAGTATAGCTATTAAATAGATTTTGCTTTATTTGTAATATTAAAATAATAATCCTTTTTATAACTTAATTTTAATTACACTAATTAATATTTTTAATTAAAAGAGTCATAGGTGAACGAGTATAGTTAAGTTGGTATAACTTCTACCTTCCAAGTAGTTATCATCAGTTCGAATCTGATTACTCGTATATGTATTATGGATCAATCTTATCTTTAAGATATTATAAATAAAAAATTTATTTAAATAGTTAATATTAAACATTTTATTTTAATTAAATAAATAATAAACAAGAGCGAGGTGACTCGAACACCTACCGATGATTTTGGAGATCGTCATACTAACCAATTGATACTACGCTCTTTAAAAACAAAAGAAAGATTGTATAATTATAATAATAAAGAAATATACTCTTTTATTACTAAAAAATAAGGGCCCTTAGCTTAATAGGTAGAGTACCTAATTGTCGATTAGGGTGGTCCCAGTTCGAATCTGGAAGGGCTCGTGAAAGTTACTCACTAAAAGAGTATGTTTATTTTAAATGGCATACGTTAGACACTATCAAAAAAAATATTTTATAAAATATGTTAGCCGCAGCAAAATACATTGGTGCAGGATTAGCCTGCTCTGGATTAATTGGAGCTGGAGCTGGAATTGGATTAATTTTCTCAGCTTTAATTGCTTCAACAGCTAGAAACCCTCAAATCAGAGGTCAATTATTTGGGTACGCAATCTTAGGATTCGCTTTAGCAGAAGCTACAGGATTATTCTCATTAATGATTGCATTTTTATTATTATACTCATAATAAAAATTTTTAGAAATATAACGAAATAAGTTATATTTCCCCTTTAATTAAGAATAAAATGGTATAATTAAAATTTTCATTATATAAAGGAAGGAGGCTATGGAGTTATGTTTACAGTTGGTCTCTGTAGTAAATTTGCAAAATTTATAGTAAGGTTCGATTCCTTCATAACTCTAGTAATAAATAAAAATTCTCTTAGTTTAATGGCAGAACATCATTCTTCTAAAATGTCAATTTTGGTTCGATTCCAAAAGAGAATGGAGATAAATGACTAAAAATAAACTAAACCGTTACAGTGTTTAAAAATAAATATAAATAATACTCAATTTTATAAAAAATAATTGAGAATAATAATATAAATAATAAACTAATAAATTTGATAAGTAAGAGCCAACAAAAATATAATTAAATCTTTTTACTGGACATATTCGTATCATTTTATTTAAAATATTCTTCTAAAAGTAATATTCTAAAATGATCATTTAAAATAAATAAAAAATAAAAAAAAACAAAAACTATGATTCAATACGACTTATTATTACAAATAGCTAATATAATCATCAATTTAATAGATGTTTTATTAGTTTTATTACCTATATTACTTGCAGTAGCTTTTATGACTATAATAGAAAGAAAACAATTAGCTGCACATCAAAGAAGAGTAGGGCCTAATACAGTAGGATACTATGGTATACTTCAACCATTTGCCGATGCTTTAAAATTAGTAGTGAAAGAAACAATTATACCATCACAATCAAATAAAATATTATTTTATTTAGCTCCTGTCTCTACATTAATCTTTAGTTTATTAGGTTGGGGGATTATACCATTTGGTGAAGGTTTAACATTGTTTGATTTTCCTTTAGGAATATTATATACTTTAGCTTTATCATCTTTAGGTGTATATGGTATATTATTTGCAGGGTGGTCTGCTAATTCTAAATATGCATTTTTAGGAAGTTTAAGATCCACAGCAGCAATGATAAGTTATGAATTAATATTAAGTTCTGCAATATTAATAATAATTTTATTAACAGGATCATTTAATTTTACAACAATAATAGAAAGTCAACAATCAGTATGGTTTATAATACCGTTATTACCTATATTTATTATTTACTTTATTTCAATATTAGCTGAAACAAGTAGAACACCATTTGATTTACAAGAAGCTGAAAGTGAATTAGTAGCTGGTTTCTTCACTGAACACAGTTCAATTATTTTTGTATTCTTCTTTTTAGCTGAATATACTTCAATAGTATTATTTAGTTGTATAACAGCCATATTATTTTTAGGTGGTTATAATATGCCCAATTTAATAATAAATGATACTTTCTTTAATATACAAAGTATTATTTTAGGATTAAAAACATGTATATTCTGTTTTATGTTTGTATGGTTCAGAGCTACATTACCTAGACTAAGATATGATCAACTTATTGAATTCTGTTGGTTAAATCTTTTACCAGTAGTAGTAGCTTTTATTATACTTGTTCCAAGTATATTAGTTGCTTTCGATATAGCTCCTTATTAGAATTAATATTAAAATCCCCCCCTTTTTTTAATCTTTTAAAAGAAAGTAGTTTCATAAATAAAAAAATAATTTGAATTAAAGCCTATAATTTAAAGGTAGAATAATTTCTTGATAAGGAATCTGTAGAAGTTCGATTCTTCTTGGGCTTAAAAAATATTTTATATTCATATAAATTATTAATTTGTTACAGTGTAAAAATTTTATTGGAAAAATAAATAAGTAATTAATTGAAATTATATAATCAACAAAATAAATAAAAATAAGGGTGTATAAGTATAAAAATAAAACATATACTTATAATAATATAAATTAAAGATGTTTAGGTGTGTAATCTAATCATTAAAACATCCTTTAAATATTAATAGGATAATGTATATACTTATAATATTTTTATAAAATATAATATAAATATATCTATTCAAATTTACTTTAAAAAATTAAGTGAGAAATTTAAAATCGCAAATATTACTTAGACTTGTAAATTCATATTTAGTAGATTCACCTGAACCTGCTAATATATCATATTTATGGAATTTAGGGTCTTTATTAGGATTATGTTTAGTTTTACAAATATTAACAGGGATTTTCTTAGCAATGCATTATCAACCACACGTGGATTTTGCTTTTAATTCAGTTGAACATATTATGAGAGACGTAAATAATGGTTGGGCAATAAGATATACACATGCAAATGTAGCATCATTCTTCTTTATATTTGTATATGCCCATATAGCTAAAGGGTTATATTACGGATCTTATAAATCACCAAGAGTATTATTATGGTCAATTGGAGTAATAATTTTAATAGTAATGATAGGTACTGCATTCTTGGGATACGTTTTACCATATGGCCAAATGTCATTGTGGGGTGCTACAGTAATTACAAATTTACTAAGTGCTATCCCAGTATTTGGACAAGATTTAGTTGAGTTAATCTGGGGAGGTTTCAGCGTAAGTAATGCAACACTAAATAGATTCTTTTCATTACATTACTTATTACCTTTCTTATTAGCTGCTTTAGTAGTAGCACATCTTATTGCTTTACACACACATGGTTCAAATAATCCCAATGGAATTTCAGGAAGTGGAGATAGATATGCATTCCATCCATACTTTGTCTTTAAAGATCTAGTGACTATATTCTTATTCTTCTTAGTATTAAGTATTATGGTATTCTATTACCCTAATTTCTTAGGACATAGTGATAATTATATTCCTGCTAATCCAATGCAAACACCAGCATCTATTGTTCCTGAATGGTATCTTTTACCATTCTATGCTATTTTAAGATCAATACCTAATAAATTATTAGGGGTTTTAGCTATGTTTGGTGCATTATTAATATTTTTAATCTTACCTTACTCTGATTTATCTAGAGTTAGAGGTTCTTCATTTAGACCCTTAATGAAATTTGCATTCTGGTTCTTTGTGGTAGATTTTTTTATTTTAATGTGGATTGGTTCTCAACATCCAAACAGTCCTTATGTTGAAATAGGTCAAATAGCAACAGCATTCTACTTTAGTTGGTTCTTAGTAATAGTTCCTGTAGTAGGTTTAATAGAAAATACTTTCATGGATCTAGCAACTGAAACAAAATAATTATAATTAATAACCCCCCACCTGCTTCCATAAAATATTAAATTTGATACTATTCTTTAATATTTAAATTATTAAATTAAAAATTTTTAATTGCTAACTATGGTATCTCAAAACTTTAAAAAATATTTTAAAAGTAAAAAAAAATTAAGTAATACATAAAAATAGGAAAATTTATTAATTAAACAAATAAATTAAAATTGATACAAACTTTAAAATAATTTATGTTAAAATAATCCATTAAAAATTTTAATTAAAATGTTACGCAAGTTGAAATATTAAAATAACTAAAAATTTAGCATAGAATCCTTATTTTTATATTGATTTATATAATATTATTAGTAATAATTTGTTCATTGTGATTATTCAATTTTAAATAACTATAACTTATAAGACACAAATAATTTATTAATTAAATCCTATGAATAAATTAACTAAAAGAGTCTGTTATTATTATTATTAATAATTGAAAAATTTAACGGTAGATGACAAATTGGCTCGTCGCTCCTTTTGGGTAGGAGATATATAGCGTGTTCGAATCGCGCCTACCGTATATTTCTATTTATATATAGGTGTCATGGCAGAGTGGTAATTGCGGAGTACTGTTAATACTTTTTTTCAGAGGTTCAATTCCTCTTGACGCCTCTAATATTTTACATAAGTTAATTACAAATTTAACACTTATTTTATTTTAATAATCACTTTTCTTTTTTTAAGTAAAAGAGAGCGTATTTATTATTAACGAACATGTTGAAATTGGTAAACAATCTCCTCTTAAGCAGGAGTGGAATTAATTCCTTAAGAGTTCGAGTCTCTTTGTTCGTATTGTTTCAAAGATAGTGTAACCTTCATAAGCGATATAGTGTAACGGTTAGCACAACAGCCTCATGACCTGTTAGATTCGGTTCGATTCCAGTATTCGCTATTCTCTATGGGTCTTTTAGTATAAAGGTCGTACAGCTCCCCTTCAAGAAGCTAGTACCAGTTCGATTCTGGTAAAGATCAATAATAAAAAAAAAATAATATATGTATATAATTTAAAATCAAAGAAAGATATAAAATATAAAAATTTGTTATTGTTCTTTTTATAATAATAATAAGCTGAAATCAGTTATTTTATTTGAAATTTATATTTAAGTATAAATAACCAAGGTTTTGGTCCCAATAGCTAATAGGAACAATATCGATTCCATTGGCAATCAAGAGCTAATCAGAAAAGAAGATAGGATAAAACAAAGATTTTTTGTTTTAATTTTTACCAATGAATTCTTGGCTATCTTCTACCAATGCTAAAGAGATAGGAACTCTTTATTTAATTTTCTCAGTTTTTGCTGGTATGATAGGTACTGCATTTTCTGTATTAATTAGATTAGAATTATCAGCACCCGGGGTGCAAGTTTTACAAGGAGACCATCAATTATTTAATGTGATCATTACTGCACATGCCTTTATAATGATCTTCTTTATGGTCAAATATAAATATTATTGGCCTGAAATAATAACATTAAGTTATATTCACTTACCTAGTTTAAATAATCCTTTAAAAACAGATATTAAGAATGAAGTAATTAAAAATAAGTTTATAGGTCAAAATAATAAGAAAAAGGGTTTTAATCATCCTCATAAAAAAGTAAAGATTTTAGATCCTTATCATAATCGTACTCAAATAGCTAAAGTAGCCAAAAATTCTAAAGGTGTTTATCTATTTGAGATAGAAAATCTAAATATGAAATATGTAGGTAGTTCTATAAATCTTTATAATAGAGTTTGTTCTTATTTTATGCCTTCTATTTTGAGTAAAGCAGATAGAAAAGTGATAAGATATTTTAATAAATATGGTTTTAGTCAAGTCAAATTAACTTTATTTATATTAGAAGAGCACTTTACGTGGGAACAAGTTATTGAGTTAGAACAATATTTTATTGATTCTATTGCACCTAATCTTAATGTTGATTTAGTTGCAGGTGGTTATAATGGATATCATACACCTATGACTTTAAAAGCACGGGAAAAATTAAGAGCATTACGTGGAACTGTAATATTTGTGTATGATACCAAAACTCAATCACTTATATATATTTCAGAGTCTAAAGAATGGTTATACCAAAATATAGGTATTCACCATGTTTCTTTAACAAATTGTTTAACAGATGGAAACTTATATTTAAATAGATTTTTTTTTTCTATGGATATTATATCTGAATTTTCGGATGAGTCATTATTAAGTACTGAAGAATTTATTTTATTAATTAAAACAGTTAGATCTGAGTATAAACCAAAACACCCTAAGAGTAAACAAATCTTAGCTGAAAATATAAATAATAAAAAATTAAATCGTACCTTTTCAAGTATAGGTGAATTATCTAGACATTTAAAGGGGGATAGAGGTACAATAAGAAATTATATTTTAGGGAGATCTAAAGGTTTATATCGAAAACAGTGGAAATTTACAATATTAACTTAAATGTTATTTATTTTTTTAGGAATAATAATCAAAGGCATGGCCGGGATATATAGAAATATATGTCTTTCTTCTCGCTATATGCTGGGACACCCTTAGAGTTATATTTACTAAGCCTACTTAAAGGTAGGACACAGTAACAAAATATAAATTGGGCAATCAGCAGGAAACCAAACTATTAGTTAAAATAGGAGTAGGATCCTCAGAGACTACACGCGAGATATCCTCTACAGGATAAAGATATAGTCCAACCCTTATAAACCTGAAAGGGAAGGGAAAAAAGTATGCCTGCTTTAATGGGAGGTTTTGGTAACTATTTCTTACCAGTTCAAGTGGGAGCACCAGATTACTTAAGTCTTTTAAATAAACAAATTACCTGTTTTTATTCTATTGATACAAATAACAATAAATTAAATTTATCTTCTGGTTTATCTAACATTAAAATAAACTCTACTCCACCTACGGTGGGTTCTTACTTAGCTGGTTTATTAGAAGGTGATGGTCATATTATTTTACCTAAGTTTGCAAATGGTAAAATAAGTTATCCTTACATAGCTATAACTTTTGTTAACAAAGATTTACCGTTAATAAACAAATTAGTAGAAATGTTTGGAGGTAGGTTACGATTTAAAAATAAAGAAAATGCTATAGTATGGATAGTTAATACACATAAAGAATTAATAAATTTCATTACAGTAATTAATGGTTATCTAAGAACACCCAAAATAATTAAATTTAATTCTTTAATAGTATGGTTAAATGAAAGATATCATTATAATATTTCGATTCATTCTGTAGATTCTAGTCCTTTAAATAGTAATGGTTGGCTATCTGGTTTTATTGATGCTGATGGAGCTTTTAAAGTACGTTATACTGAAAAACGGATAGATGAAAAAACTAATAAAGTATTAACAAAAGGAAGAATAGAAGTACGTTTTGCGTTAGAACAACGGAAAAATATAGGACCTCATAATGATGAATCTTATAAACCTATAATGTTAAAATTACATTCTTTTTTTTGTTTTAATACCGATTTAAGAGAATCAAAACATAATGAAGGTGAAACTTATTGGATAGTAGAAGTTACTAGTTTAAATAGATTAAACCTTCTTATAGAATATTTAAATAATTATCCTTTATTAACTGCTAAACGAAACGATTTTGAAGATTGGTATAAGGTATACCAATTAATAGCAGATAAAAAACATTTAAGTGAAGATGGTAAATTAACAATTAAAATTATTAAATCAAATATGAATAAAAAACGGGAAGTCTTTAATTGGGATCATTTAGTTTATTTAAATAAAGTATAGTAGTCCTAATTATAGTAACCCTATTATTAGCATTGGGTAAATTGCAAAAAAATCTTCGGAAATAAGAAAATTTGCAGCGAAGTTTAATTTAGCATATTAATATCTAAAATTTAAGTATAGATAAAGAATTAAAAACGTTCAACGACTAGAAAGTGAGTCATGCTAACAATAATCTTTCCACGAAAACCCGACAATGAAATATGTTCATATTCATTGATGACATGGTCTGAACCACTTTGTGAAAAGTGGAAATAAAGGATAAAGAGCCTTTATGGTAACAAAATTGATGGCATTTCCGAGATTAAATAATATCTCATTCTGGTTGTTACCTCCTTCATTAATTTTATTATTATTAAGTGCATTAGTAGAAAATGGGGTTGGGACTGGATGGACAGTTTATCCACCTTTAGCTGGTATCCAATCACACTCTGGTGCATCTGTTGATTTAGCTATCTTCAGTTTACACTTAGCTGGGGTATCTTCTTTATTAGGAGCTATCAATTTCATTACTACAGTACTTAATATGAGAACTAATGGGATGAGTTTACATAAATTACCATTATTTGTATGGGCAGTATTTGTAACATCAATCTTATTATTATTATCTTTACCAGTATTAGCCGGGGCAATAACAATGTTATTAACAGATAGAAACTTTAATACTAGTTTCTATGATCCAGCCGGAGGTGGTGATCCAATATTATACCAACACTTATTCTTAACAACAACATTATACACTATCCCTGTAGTAGCTAAGGATTCGGCTTCGCCCTTCCGTTTTGGCACTTTTTACACACTCTATGACAAATGTTTTCCTAATACTAATGCTCCTTCCCAATCTTTTTTAGAATGGCTGGTGGGATTTGTAGAAGGGGACGGTTGCTTTTCAGTAAACAGTCGTGGTACAGCTATTTTTGTAATAACACAAAGTACCCTTGATCGACAAGTTCTTGAATATATTCAACAAACATTAGGTTTTGGCCGAATAAATAAACAAGGACCACGAACTAGTCGTTTTGTAGTAGAAGACACCGCCAGTGTAGAACTGCTAGTAGCTCTATTTAATGGTAATCTAGTATTTCCAATTAAACAATCTAGCTTTGCTCTATTTCTTGAAGCCTTTAACAAACGATCACGAGCTCAAGCTGTAGAACTTTTACATTCATTGGTTATTCCTACTATATACGACTCTTGGTTATCAGGTATCACAGACGCGGAAGGTTGTTTTAACTGCTCATTACTTGGTAACTCAAAAGCATACCGATTTCGATTTCTCCTAGCACAACTGGGAGAAGCTAATATTACTGTATTAAAACACATAACTACAATTATTGGGGGTGTCGTACATACACATTCAAAGCCAGGTGTGAATGAACTCATTGTCAATGGTGCTCGTAACGTGGAACTAGTATTTAAATATTTTGATACTCATCCACTTTACACCAAAAAAGCTAAATCGTACCAACTCTGGCAAGAGGTTCATGCATCTATTCTTAAAGGAGGACATCTATCCCCAGCGTCTAGAGCTGTACTTAAAGCCAAAGCAGCTACTATTAACAAGATAAATTAGTGTACAACCCAACGGGAATAAAGGATGTGGTTCAATGTAATCTTTCTTCCTCCGCAAGAGGTAGTTAGACAAGTTGTGAAACTCTAATAGGCAAGTGTTTATTTTAAATATTTATAAAAGACCAGTTAGAGTGAATACTAGGTATTCCACTATTCTAGTCCATACTATACAATACTGGTTGATGCAATCTTTAGAGGAAAACAGCCTTAAGTATGCTTACCCCGACAGGCGTAAGGATGAACTATTGTTCATTGGCGACACAAGTGAATACGGTCAACGTATACTCGAACCAAGACCGTCGGTAGTCTAAACTATCGCTACAGACTGGGTCACTTGTGGGTATCTGAAATGATGCTTAATGTACAGTCGGTTCCCTATTTTACACAAGGCTACTGTGCTCTTTATGAGATTTATCAGTAGTACATGGGTCCTCAAAAGAGAGTTAATAAATAATAAATTTGGGACTTTAGGGAATGGGTTCTTTGGACACCCAGAAGTTTATATCTTGATTATACCTGGATTTGGTATTGTAAGTCATGTTGTGTCTACATTCTCAGGTAAACCAATATTTGGTTATTTAGGAATGGTTTATGCTATGTTCTCTATTGGAATTTTAGGGTTCTTAGTATGGAGTTTCTTTTTTTATTCATTGCAAATAGAAGAATTGGTGGCTCTCTCTTATCGTGAGGTAGGAGTAACAAATCTCGCTGTATGCTGGAACAGTTTTACGCTACTTGGTACCTTTAGTTGTAAAAATCTAAGTAGTTATACTCAATCAGCAGGAAATCGTCACTTTACTAGAAATACGAGTTCCTCAGAGACTATATGCGAGATATCTTGTCAAAATTTTAATAAGTTTCATAAATTTTATAGTGAACTAGGTTTTACTAGTAAAATATCAGACCAATGGTTATCATGGTTTGTAGGATTTGTAGAAGGGGATGGTGCTATCCTTAATAATAAGGGACGGTTACGGTTTGTACTAACACAAAAAGAAGAATTTATTCTTCTTCATATAAAAAATACTCTGGGTTTTGGTACAGTTCGTAAAATTGATACTGGGGGAACAGTATTTTATCGATATATTGTAGAAGACCTTAAAGGGGTAATTCTTCTAGCACTTATATTTAATGGGAATCTGTGTATTACACATCGAGTTACACAATTAGGTAAATGGCTTACAGATATTAATTTAAAACTGTCTACATCAGGGTCAAAAATCTACGGGTTATGTACTCCTATAACTCTAATAACTACCCTATTTAAACCTAGTCTAACAAATGCTTGGTTATCTGGATTCACTGATGCAGAAGGTTGTTTTAATGTATCCATAACTAAACGTGGTAAAACTGTAAGTGGTTACCGTGTTAATCTTCGGTTTATACTTGATCAAAAAAATTCTCTTTATCTTCTTACATTTATCCGAGATCTATTTGGTTATGGTAAAGTTATTGTTCGAAGTAAAGATATATATCGATTTTATTGTGGTACATTTATAGGACTATCTTCTGTTAATTCTTATTTTAGCTCATTTCCACTTAAAAGTAAGAAATCAATATCGTATGTTAACTGGTTTAAAGTGTATAAAATTGTAATAAATAAAGAACATCTAACTACACAAGGACTAGAAAGAGTACGTACAATAAAAAAAACAATTAACATTAATAATTCTCTAACTAATAAAATAGGTTCTGCCAAACCTTAAACCTTACACACAAATGACAAGATAAAGATATAGTCCAATCCTATTCGTGAGAATAGTTCTAATTAAATGTCTTAGGACATTGTAAAACAATTAGAAACTTTGCACCACATGTTCGCTGTTGGTTTAGATGTAGATACTAGAGCATACTTTACCGCTGCTACGTGCGCCATCTCATTATATATATCGTTAAGGGTAAATCCTTCATCAAAATCCTTTTCTAATATTAATTCTTTATTAGAAAAAAATTTATCTACAAATACTAATACTTCTTGCAAGCAACTAACTTTATGGAATAAACAAATTGGTATTAATTCTATGAGTTTTAAACCCAGATTAACAAATAATGATAAAATTCTTCTTGGATTAACACCAAGAGTTAAGAGTATTATTATAGGTTTAATTTTATCAGATGCTTGGTTACAAAAAAGAGGACATTGGAATTCTAGAATTGGTTTTAAACAATCTATTATTAATTTTCCTTATTTGTGGAACATTTACAATGAACTTGGTTATCTATGTTCAGGTTTACCTATGGCAGCTAAAACAGTTACAAGAGGAAAAATTTTTTACAGTGTTTTCTTACAAACTAGACAATTAGCATGTTTAAATGAAATTTTTAATTTATTTTATTTAACTAAAAATGGTCAAGTAATTAAAACAGTTAAACAAGAATTATTTTTTTATATGGATTATATGGTTTTAGCTCATTGGATCATGGGAGACGGAAGTAAAAGAGCTAAAGGTATAGTTTTATGTACTGATAATTTTAGTTTGCAAGAAGTTGTTTTATTGGTAAATATTTTAATTCTAAAATTTGATATTAATCCTACTATCCAAAAGGAAAAAAACAAATTTAGAATTTATATAAATGGAAAAAGTTTAATGAAAATTAAACCATTCATTCTACCTTATTTTGTAGATCATTTTTTATATAAAATTAATTAGTGATGTAAAGCATTGAACTTAGGCAGTAAAGGCTAACTTTACGCTGACAATAGCATGTTCAAAAAGGGAGTTTAAACTTTTAAGTTATTTCACTCTCGAGCTACGATCCCTATGGCTAGGTAGACGAACCCTTACAAATATTTCTAATTAAAAATGGAGTTTAGAAGTAGCAGACTAAACTAAAAAGGGATCATTTTAGAATATAGGGGGCCTAAGGGGATATGTATGCGGTATATATAAGAATTTGGGATCACCTGACACTCGGAAGGGTTGAGGTGACGGAGTTTCCATATTAGATTAAAAAGTAAAAAATTTTTAATTGAAGGGAAACAGAAGGAAATAATATTACAGTTTATTTTCTTTGGAAAGCCGTATGATGGGAAACTATCACGTACGGTTTGGGAAAGGACTTTTGATTAATTTCTTCTAAAAGTATTATTATTTTTAGAAGTTGGGGTCAATCTTCTATTTCACAATGGTAATTGCTGTACCTACTGGAATTAAAATCTTTAGTTGGTTAGCTACATTATATGGTGGAAGTTTAAGATTTACTACACCTTTATTATTTACTTTAGGGTTCTTGGCATTATTCACAATAGGTGGATTAACAGGAGTAGTATTAGCTAATGCTTCAATGGATATAGCGCTACACGATACATACTACGTAGTAGCTCACTTCCATTATGTATTATCAATGGGAGCTGTATTTGCTTTATTTGCTGGGTTCTATTTCTGGACACCAAAAATAATAGGTTTAACATACAATGAATTATTAGGAAAAATTCACTTCTGGACATTATTTGTAGGGGTTAACTTAACATTCTTCCCTCAACACTTCTTAGGAATATCTGGTATGTTTGAAATAACATCTTGTACAAATGAAAATATTTTTTTATCTGCTATTTCTCTTTTTCCTTTGGGTCCTTTTGTAAAGCCAATCTTTTTAAATGAACCTGTTAGAGTTTATTATCCTAATTTAAATAGAAATTTGATTGGTACTGATAATAGAAAAAGAGTAGTTATCTACCAGTGGACTAATTTAATAAATGGTCATATATATATAGGTAGTGCTTCTACAGGTTCTACAAGATTGCTAAATTATTTTAGCCCTAGTGTTTTATTAAGAAATTTACCAATATATAACAGCTTAAGAAAATATGGACATAATAATTTTTGTTTAGCAATATTAGAGGATTTAGGTTCATTTAAACAAGTACCAAAAAAGTTTATATTAGAAAGAGAACAATATTACTTAAATATTTTATTTACAAAATATTTAGATAGGAAATTAAACCTTTCTCCAACAGCAGGAACAACCTTAGGGTTTGAACATAGTAATATTTTTAAATTAAATAGAAAAGGTAGCTTGAATCCTATGTTTGGTAAAACTTTTTCTCCTGAATTCATAGCAATGCAAACAAGAGATAGAAAAGGAAAAAACAATCCTATGTTTGGTATTGTAAAATCTCCTGCAACTATAGCTAAATTACAAAAATTAGTTTATGTGTATGAAGCTGAAACTCTAAAAATCATTGGAATATTTTCTACAGTTGAGTGTACTAAACACTTTAAAATGGGTAAAGATACTTTAACCAAATATTTAGATAGCAAACTTTCTTTCAAAGGAAAAATATTTTCAAGCGTACAATTAGATTAATTTTTCATGCCTCTATGGTAGAATTTAAAAATACCATTAGTAAATTGGGTGAATTGCAAGAATATCCTAGTACTGTGGGTGCATCAAATACATAATACTAGGACAATTTGCAGCGAAGTTTATTTCAATGCCTCCACTAATCTTTATCCAGTGCGTCTTGAATACTTGTGGAGTAGGAATAAAAACGTTCAACGACTAGCAAGTGAGTAGTATTAACAATAATCTTGCACTCTATATTATATACAATTATATAGTTAGCGCCCAATCATCCCTAAATCATTTAAGGCCCTTTAGGGCATATGGGATGAATGACATAGTCTGAACCTTTTACTTATTTAAGCACAATAAATAAGTAGGAATTATATAGTACTTAACTTAATTATATTATTAATATATTATTTCTTAGCTGTATAATTTTCCGTAAGGAAAGGAGTCTTAATTGCGTCTTACAAAGATGTGTTTTAAGGATTAACACAATTGATGCCTAGAAGAATCCCAGATTATCCAGATGCTTTCGCTGGATGGAATGCTGTATCTAGTTTAGGTTCTTTAATCTCAGTAGTGGCAACTGTATTATTTGGTTATATTATTTACGATATCTTTGCTAATGGTAAAGCAGTTAATAATAACCCTTGGTTAGTGCCTTCATACTTTACTTCTACAAATGAATTTAATAATGAAGCACAAACAGCTAATACATTAGAATGGACAGTACAAAGTCCTATACCATTCCATGCATTTAATATTTTACCTGTACAATCTTAAAATAAATTGTTATTAATATATTATTCTATATAATCAATTATAATTTTTAATTTTTATCAATATTTTTAATGGAATCGTTATCTTAAAAATATTTTATGGGATAATACCCCCCTCCCTCCTCTAAAATAGAGTTTTATCATCTATTTTAAACTCTTTCTTATTTAAAATTAATATATTCAGTTTAAATTATTTAATAATTTTCAGAAAATGAAAATTACACTCAAATTCATTTAATAAAGATGAATTTAAAATAAAAAAAAAAATAAATTATGCTTATCTCATTATTACTTGTGCCTTTAATCGGGTCTCTGTTATTACTATTCATCCCAGAAAATAATGCTCAAAATGAAGGAAGAATGAAAGTAGTAGCTTTATCAACATCTTTAATTAATCTATTCATTTCTATTTTATTATGGGTCCAATTTGATTCAAATATAAGTGGATATCAATTTATATTAGAATTTAATGAATTAAGTTTCTGTCATTTTAATATAGGAATAGATGGGATTTCATTATATTATGTGTTACTAACAACCTTTATTACACCAATAGCATTATTATCAAACTATAAAAATATATATAAAAATGTTAAATATTTTTTAATTTCATTCTTAATTTTAGAAACTTTACAAATTGCATTATTTGTAGTATTAGACTTATTTTTATTTTATATCTTTTTTGAAAGTGTATTACCTGTTTTATTTATTGTTATTATAGTATACGGTTCAGGTGTGAATAGAATAAGAAGTGCTTTATTATTCTTTTTATATACTTTAGCTGGATCTTTATTTATGTTATTAGCTATTTTACAAATTTACAGTTATGTTGGTTCTACAGATTTTCAATTTATATCTTTAAATGAAATAAGTTTAGAAAGTCAAAAAATTTTATGGTTGTCACTCTCCTTCAGCAAGAGAGACATGACCAACAGATTAATTCATTCAAGTAATAGCACTTTAAGTATTGGGAGAGAATGTAAAAGTTTAGTAGTTTATTTGTCTCCTACTTCTATGGGCTCTACTCTAAAATATAAAGGTTTTACCTCAAAACTTAGAGAAATGTGTCAAATTCCTGTGCATTTACATTCTATTATATTAGGAGTTCTTTTGTCAGATGGTTGGTTATATAAAAATAAAACTGGTAAAACTTTATTTTGCCTAAAACAAACTAATTTTGAATATCTTTGGTTAGTTTACACTAAACTTTCTCATTACAGTAGATCACTCCCTATAATAACTAAAACATCTCTTAACGGTAAAAAATTTACCAGTGTAATGTTTGCTACTAGAGTTTATCCTTGTTTTACCGAATGGTATAATATGTTTTACCGAGAAGGTAAAAAAGTAGTGCCTTTAGATTTATATAATATGTTAACTTATGAAGCATTAGCCCATTGGATTATGGGAGATGGTACTAAAGTTAATAAAGGACTGACTCTCCAAACTCAATCATTTACTATTCAAGAGTGTGTATTTATTATAAGTATTTTAATACACAAATTTAACTTAAAATGTAGTATACATGTGCAAAGAAATCAACCTACTATTTATATCTCAAGTAAATCTATGGAAAAACTTAGACCTTTTATTTTACCTTATATGTGTAGTAGTATGATGTATAAAATAGGTGTACATCCCAAATAAAATTTAAAGGACAATGATTTTATTACTATGAATTATTTCTGAGTGGCAAACTCGAGAGACCTCTTAAAGTGAGAATAAGTAATTACTATAAGAATATCGTCGAACTAAGTCAATGATTGGAAACTATCATTGTAAAAGCGTAGAGGCCAAACGCCACATGATCATCTAAGTAACAATCAAATTGTTATATGAGATTAGAAGAAATGGTCCGGTTCACCGGTGACGGATTTTAGTTTAACACCTAAATAAGATATGAATACCATGTTCTTTGAACAGGATACAATTGTATTCATATTGAGAAGATAAACCAGCTGTATCTGAAATGATAGAAGGTCTAACCCTGAGCATTTTTCTTAGCATTTGCAGTTAAAACTCCATTATGGCCTTTAACTGGTTGGTTATATAGAGCTCATGTTGATAGTCCTTTAGCTGGGTCTATATTATTAGCTGGAACTATATTAAAATTTGCTACTTATGGTTATATTAGAGTTTTAATTAATTTTTTACCTGATGCTTCTCATTATTTTGGTCCTTTAGTTCAAACTATTGCTGTAGTAACTTTAATTTATTCATCTTTAGCTACTATCATACAACAAGATACTAAATCTTTAATCGCTTATTCAAGTATAGCTCACATGAGTGTAGTGCTTTTAGGTTTATTCTCTAACAGTATACAAGGAATTGAAGGTGCAATATTATTATCTTTAGCACATGGTTTTGTTTCTCCTGCATTATTCATATGTGTTGGTGGAATCATTTATGAAAGAACAGGAACAAGAATTATTCATTATATGAGAGGTTTAGTTACATATATGCCAGTATTCACTATTTTATTCTTTATTTTTACTTTAGCTAATACTGGTATTCCTTTATCTTTAAATTTCTTAGGTGAACAATTATCTTTAATTGGTATTTGGAATCATAGTCCTATAGTTGCTGCTATCGGTGCTACTGGTATTGTATTTTCTGCTTGTTATTCTATTTATTTATATAATAGATTATCTTATGGTTTATATTCTCCTCATTTGAAACCAATACAAGATATAACTAGATTAGAATTTAATTTATTAATAGCTTTATTGATTCCTACTATTATTTTAGGTATATTCCCTAATGTAATATTAGATTCTCTTCATTTATCTGTAAGTTCTTTATTATATATAATATAATTACCCCTCCCCTATAAAGCTAAATTATATATAAAACTATCTATTAGCTTAAAACTTTATTTATCAATATTATAAGCATTTTATAAAACATTATATTCACTACTAAGTTATTAGTGGAAAAGGTGAAACGAATGTATATTACCATGAATCTAATGGATAAATAAAGTAGCTATTTAAAATAGCTCAGTTATGAAAAGTAATAAACAAATTAACCGACGTTAATTAATAAAACAATCAATATGTTAAATAAATTCTATTTTTATTTAAAATTTAAGTTTTTAAAAAGGGGACTTTTAATTAGTCCGCTACCTGCTTTCACACAATTCTTAAATCAGTTAAATGATCAGGAACCTCAAAATGAGCAACAATTGATACTGCACCCAACTTCTTCATCTGGGGCTCAAGAATTAGAAACTAATTTAGATAAAGCATGTAAATCCTTAGACCCTACTATAAATAGTTTCACGGATGATTTCCCAAGATATAATCCAAATGAAGAAATATTTCCCAAAAGAGTAGTCAAAACCTTATTCTATAATATAATGCAACTTCCTTCAAATTACTTGAAAGGTGTGATGAAAGAATTTGTAAATAATGAAATTAAAGAAAAATTAATAAGTAGTGATATTATCATTAAGGATAAAATCCCAGGAACTCTAATGGAACAAATCATAGACGTATTTCAAACTAGTTCTGAAAGACCATTTGGGTTATTAGGTGAAATGACATTTAATCAGACCTATACTTTGCTACAAAATTTTAATCTAGGTACAATCTTAAATAACCATGAAGTTGTTTTACATCCAGGTTATTTAATCTCAGCAGCTTTAGTGTATAAATTAACGGTTAACACTTTTGCTAAATCGGTATATCCCATTTCAACTATAAATACATTTACTACTGAAGTAGCTAAAAATAATTGGCTTAAGGTAAGGGAAAAAAACATAAGATTATTTATGTTATATTATGCGCCCCTTATTACTTACTCTATTTTTAAAATTAGTGATAATTCAATCTTTGATATAATAGAATTGAAAGTAGTAAGTCAGGAAAAAGATTCTAAAGTGTTAGAAAGTATTTTAAGTTTCTTTTTTATAAAAAGTACTAGATTTATGAGTAGTAGCACAGTATCATCTCAAAATAAGAATAATACACCTAAATTTCTTAAATATTTAAAATATTTAATCATATTATTAATTTTAATAGTATCAGTAGATTTTAATTCTATTGTTATACTATTAAGTAAACTTACTTTTACCAAAGTACTTTTACTTAATATAATATTAGCTTTAACATATTTAATATATTTAATTATTGATTTATATATTTTTACATTATTTTTAAAAGGGAAAATATCTATTCCGGTATATGCCCCCCTATTTTTATGGAATTGGTTTAAGGAAAAAGAAAAAATAAGTCAATATAAACCTAATGAAATAAGGGCCTTTATGGATTTATATGTAAGAAATATAATAGCCAATATAATAGGACTATCTACATTAATATTAATATATACTTTTTTTTATAAATTTTATAATAATATTATAAGTTATATTTAAATATTAAAGGATAACTAATATTTTATTACCCCCCTATTTAATAGTACTATAATTTTGGTTATAAATTATATATTATTAAATATATATTCTATAGTCTCCTTAAAAACATAAAATAATCACATTAGTCTAGATTCTATATCTACTTTATTAATTTAATCTACCAATAAAATTTAAATAGTCTCTAATTAAAAAGATTATTGTTAAGTATTTACAATAATAAAATAAATTGTATACACACATATAAATAATAAATAAAAGTTATATATATTAGCTATTACAGCTGGCCCAGGACTTGAATAAGTTATTTGAATCCTTTATAGAATTAGCTTGTTAAATGTTATCAATATTTTGAATTATCAAAAATAAAGTCTGATAAAATATAACTGTAAAAGAGTATATAACATTAAAGGGGATATCTGATAATTGGTAATCAATTGTAGTTGCATTACAAGTATGATAGTTCGAGTCTATCTATCTCCATATAAACTATTATAAAACCTAATTATAATTAGCTTCAGTTGCTTAATGGTAAAAGCGTTAATTTGAAGCATTAAAGAAGTGAGTTCAATTCTCTCCTGAGGCACTATCTCTTATTTTTATAAATAAAAGTTTATAAAGTAAGTTAGCCAAAATAGTTTAAATGGTTAAAACGGATTCCTTGTAAGAATCTAATACTGGTTCAATTCCTGTTTTTGGCTTATGAGTTGTAGTTTAATTTGGGAAAACACCATTTTTTGGTGGTGGCTTATATCAGTTCGAATCTGGTCAACTCAGTATTAATATTCTCTACATATAATGAATTAATAGTGACATTACTATAAAAAATATATAACTTATATTAATAGATTATATTAGGAAACAGAACTCGATTGGTTGAGTGTCTCCCTTTTAAGGAGAATGGTCTTGGTTCGATCCCAAGTGTTTTCACACTTATAAAAATAATATAAAATAACTTTATTTAAATAGTAAATAAAAATTAAATAATAGTGTATTTATTTAATAAGAATTTATATTTAGGGGCAGGTGATCCGATTGGTAATGGTGGTTTTCTGTAAAAAAATTGGTTTATACCGTAAAAGGTTCGATTCCTTTACTGCTCAATTTAATTTTTAAATTATTCTTATTAAGACTGTAGCATAATAGGTTAATGCAATTCGCTCATAATGGATCTTATAAGGGTTCAATTCCCTTCGGTCTTATTTTTTATTATATAAATATATTTGTATATTTTCTCTAAAGGGCATTTGGTCGAGTCTGGTTTATGGCGCTTATCTTGAAAATAAGTACTTCTTAAAAAAGTCGTGAGTTCAAATCTCACAGTGCCCGATCTAATCAAATAACTACAACTCATTATAATAACTTTACTAATTAATAAAAAATTTTTAATGAGTAAAAGAGGTAATATTAGTTTAATTGGCAAAATAACGTCTTGTGGCGACGCTGTTCAGAGTTCAAATCTCTGATTTTACCCTTTAAATATTTAGATGATATATAGAATCATTAATTTATCTTAAAAAGAGAGTTAAGATAGTTAAAACTGGGATTAATTAATTTAATTTAGTAAGGTTATAAGTATTATTAAATATAATAGATACCTGAAGGTATGGTATAAAAAAATAAGTTTTATTTTTCAAAATACAGTAAATTTACATATAAATTATCAGTTCTAACACTTTAGTTTGTTTATTTTATTTTTTATAAAGATGTGCAATATGATGACCTATATATACTTATTAATTTTTATAGTAAATTCAGTTCCTATTTACAAAACTATTCTTACAATTATCTAACTCCCTATCCCGACTAGCTGATATAGTTTAACTGGTTAAAACTTATCATTCATGACGATAAAATAAAAGTTCAATTCTTTTTATCAGCTTTTTAAAGTAGGATAATCCAATATAACCATATCTCACACACCATCTGATACTATGTTTAAAATATGGTATACCTTTATACAATGTGACTGTTATTCTACATAATAAATTAAATTGGATGAATATCATATTTAGCACCCCAAGGAAAAATAGCATACTTAATATAATATAATTCTCTTTATAAGAATTTAAAAAGTCATTTCTTAAGAATATACTTGCCACACTTACTATTATAATTAACAATAAAAATAATTTATTGGGTATTCTATAACCTGTATGTATTTTAACAATTCTATAATAGAATAATAAAATTCTATTGAAAATTTCTTTTATTTTGGTAAAATATTTCATAAACTGATTATTTTTTTTTTAGAATAGATTATATTATAATATTTCTTATAAAATAAATATATTTATTTTTTTTTTTAGATTAAATATTTTTATTCGATATTTAAAAATATTAATTAGACCCTTTAAACATCTATAAATATAAAGGTTTTAATTTAAGAAAATATATTTTATTAAAGGGGGGCTTTAAATTTTGTAAAATTAAAAATATGGTTTTAATTTAAATAATTAAACTATATTATAAATAAGCATTAAACTGATAATAATAATTATAGTTATAATTTCTAACTTTAGGTAATATTTAGAAAATAGTTTTCTGTAAGATAGGTATCTATCTAAGTAATGAAATCTACCTTGAAAAGTAGACAAGATTTTATTAGATAATAATAATATAGTAATAGAAATTAAACACCATACGATAAGTATTATACCTCCGTAATTTACAAAGTTATCCATACCAATAGTAGTATCTATTTCTGTTATAGTTTTTTCAATACTTGTAAAATCAATAAAATTATTGTTGTTACCAACATTGAAAAACTTATTAACATATTCTTTAAATGATTCTAAATGTTCACTTAAATTTTCAAGTTGTTCTTTGGCTATAGTAACACTTTTTTCAAATCTTTCGGTGTAATCATTAATAACTTCAATTGGAACATTTTCATTATTATCTAGTGATACTCTTATACTTTCACCTTCTTCAACTAATTGACTATTTGTATTAGTTTTGTCTAATTCGATTAATTGTATTTTATCTCTTTGATATTCAGCCATTTTAGCTTTGAATTCTTGAGATTGTTGTAACAATTCTCTATGACTAGGATGTTCAATACTAGCATCAATAGTTTCAACATCATTTGTTACTTTTAAACCTAAATCTTTTACATCTTTAACCACTCCTTCTAAACTTTCTATTTTTTTACCTTGTGAATATATTGTATACCTATCACTAATTTTACTTATAATACCAGCACTTGTGAGTAGCATATAAAATATAGTTTTACCAGATTTAGGACCTTTTTCAACAACTGAACATATAGTTTTATTTAGGACGATTGAAGTTAGTAAATCTCTCATTTTTTTTTTAAAATTTTTAAATAAAGAATAGTTAAATTGAAATAAACAAACTTACTATCAAAAATGTTTATTTTGTTTTGTTTTTGTTTTTGTTTTTTAGATTAAATATTTTATATGTATATAAGAATATAATAAATATAAAAATATAAGTATAAAAGAATCATTTATCTTTTAGTAAAAATATAATTTTTATTTTAGAAAAATGATTACAAGAATAAATATAAATAATATTATTATTTAAATCTTAATTATAATAAAAGTAGTATCCCCAATAATATTAAGAATATATTAAAAGTCATACTACCTTCATAAGGGGATGTTTTATATTTTAAACATTATTAGGAACCCTATACCCCCTAAATATGTTGGCCCTGAATTAGGACAATTTAAATTAGAAGGAGTATTTTATGAAGTAATTTTCCTTGCACCAAAAGTAAGAGGAAGTTAGAGAAAGATAAAATAATATTGGAATTACAAAAAAGTGCTGATAGTAACATTGAAACAATAGAATCAATAATTAAGTACCCTAGTAATAATTAAATTTTTAGCCTTATATTTTCATGTTGTTGTTGGTTTTTAAATATAAAAGTATCTTTCCATTAAAATATTATTTTATAAGGAGTAATAACCTTTATTAAATAATATACATATATAAAAAAAAACTATAAATATATCCTATTTATAGAGTCCTACTTTATTTTATAGTAATAAGGGTTTACCTTGTAAATAAGAATAAAGTAATAATAAATAAATTAATATATAACCAAAAAATGATAATCAAATAAATAAACACACAATATGTTATTAAATACAAACCATTTAATGGTAAATTCACCATTAGAACAATTTGAAGTTACTAATTTAATAGGAATAAATGCTCCTATATTAGGATATTTAAATATTACATTAACTAATTTAGGATTATATTCTTTATTAGTTTTATTTTTAATAATTGGAATACATTATGCTGGTAACAATGAAGTTAAATTAGTACCAAGTAAATGGTCAATTGTCTTAGAAAGTTTATATGCTAGTATCCATTCAATGGTAAGAGAACAATTAGGGAAAGAAGTATACTTACCATTTATTTACTCAATCTTCTTTTTCATCTTAATAGCTAATTTAACTGGTAATATACCTTATTCATTTACTATAACTACATCTATTATAGTAAGTATTGGTTTCTCTTTCACTATTTTAATAGCAGTAACTATTTTAGGTTTAAGTATCCATAAATTACACTTCTTTTCATATTTTGTACCATCAGGTTGCCCTTTAGCCTTAGTTCCTTTATTGGTACTTATCGAAAGTGTATCTTATCTGGCAAGAGCGCTTTCATTAGGTATAAGACTATTTGCTAATATGTGTGCAGGACACACCTTAATGAAAATTTTATCTACTTTCCTTTATAAATTATTCTTAAGTGGTCCTGTTGTAGCACTACTTACTTTAATTCCGTTTACTGTTTTCTTAGCAATATGTGGTTTAGAATTAGCAGTGTCTTTAATACAAGCTTATGTATTCACATTGTTAACTATATCATATATCAAAGATGCTATAGAATTACATTAATATAATTTTTATAGATGAGAAAAGTAAATCTATTAAACCCTTGGGTTGTTACAGGGTTAACAGACGGGGATGGTTCTTTCTACGTAACAATATCAAAAAGTGTTAAAAACCTAATAGGTTGGTCTGTTTCTATTAATTTTCAAATAGTAGCCTCAGAAAATATAGCTAATATGCAAATGTTAGAACTAGTTAAATCCTTTTTTGGTAACATTGGTAATATATCTAAACATAAATCAGACAATACTTTAAGATATACCGTTGGAGGTGTTTCAAATTGTTAAATAATACAAACACATTTTTTAAATTACCCCCTATTAACCTATAAATTAGTTTATTTCCATTTATGGTCAATTGTTTTAGAGACAATGGGAAAAGGTGAACACTTGTCATCGTACGGTTTACTAAAAATAGTTGGTATCAAAGCTCAATTTAAAATGGGGCTATCTAAGTTATTGTTAGCCAGTTTCCCTAGTTATACACCTACTATTAGACCTGACTTTGACCCTAATCTATCCTCAATGAACATTAGTTGGCTTTGTGGTTTCATGAGTGCTGATGGGCATTTTGGTCTTAGAATAAGAAAACACAGTAAATTAACTTTAGGATTCAACTTTGAACCAGTTATATCTATAAGTCAAGATGGAATAAGTTTAATTACCTTAGAGTACATTGCCAAATTTTTGGGTATGGGGAAAGTTATCAAAGATTCCCCTAATAGAACAACTTATATGTATTACCTAGCTTCTCTTAAAAACATTAACCATTTTATCAATAAAATTGAAGTAACTGATATAATAGGACAAAAAGCACTAGATTTTGCAGATTTCTGTAAAGGAATAGAAATAATCAATAGTAAAGGGCATTTAACTCAAGAAGGGTTAAATGAACTTAAAACACTTTCTAGCCAGATGAACGCAAAAAGAACTAATTTTGAAAAAAATTAAATACAAACAACATATATTCAATATAACCCCCCCTTATCCCCAGAATAAACTTACCCTTAAATTTTAAAAATATAAAGTATAAGTTTAAAATTTAATATTTTTAAATAATAATTTTTCTTTATTATATAAAATAAAAGTCCTTTAAATAGAAAACATATATCATTTAACAGAGTAAAATGTTTTGGTTTTACTATATATTGTTTATTGTAATTACAATTTATTTGATATTTTTTTTTGTCTATAAAATAAAGAATATTTATAAGAAATTTCTTATTCTTATAAGATTGTATGTATAATTCAATCTTATTTGAGGAATAGTTTTCATTGGTAAGTTAAAACGATTGCTAATTGTTCGGGTAATACCCTTGGAGGTTCAACTCCTCTCTATTTCGATTTACTTGTTTAATTTCTAATATTTTAAAAACATGACAATATAAAAAAAGGATTTATAATGGTCGATAAATGATAAAAACAAGGAGTAATGATCTTTTTAAGTATCTTAATTTTAATAGTGGCAATTGCCCTTCCATCCATTAATCAAAATATAAGAAGTATCTTATATGTAAGAATATCTTCTATAATATTTATTTATGCCGGAGCATTAGCATTTAATGCTTTCTATATTCAGTCAATTGGATCAGGTATAGGTATATATAGTGGATTATTCCAAGTAACAACCATCTCTCAATTATTTTTTGATAACAATGATCAAATATTAATACTTTCCTCAGTATTTTTTACTAATAATAACAACTTAAAAAAAACACTGCAAAGTAGAGTTTGGACTAGTATAAAAGCAGGCTGGAATTTGTCTATTTTGCCAGACCATATAAATAAATTGGAAAATAGTCTATCTGTTAGAATATTTAAAACGATAGGCGGAATCTGTGTATTTTTAATTATCAGTGGAGTAGGCTCTAATTTTAATAAAATATTTTTATATTTAATATTTATTCTTTCTATTTTATATATAATTTATAAAATAATAATTACTTTTTATGTCATCAAACATTGGGTACATAATTTAAGATCAGGAAAATTTATAGTTAGAAACTCGCCTTTGGATCTATTAGGTACAGTATTAAAAGGAGGTGTAGCTACTTTAAAAAGTGTAACTAGATTCACAGTCGGGACCGGAATGACTTATGCCCTATGCTACGAACTTGATGAAATCTTAGTTACTGAGGGAAAACAACCTTATTTTGTACCAAGAATGAGAGAATTAATTAGAAGCACTGGTTTAGAAGCTCCAGCTAAAACCTTTTTAGACAATCTAGGAGTAAAAGATAACCAAGAAGTTTTAGAATCTAGTTCTTTAGATTCTTTCTTACAACAATTATCTCCTGAAGAAAAAGTAGCCTTTTAATCCAAAAGTGGATTAAAATTTTAAGACTACATCAAAGCACATAAGACAATGATGGACCTAAAAAAAGGTGTAAATCCTTTTAACGTCAGTGTCTCCTCTCTAATCGATAAAGAAAATCCATTTAACAATAAAAAATAATTGTACCCCCCTAATTATTAAGCTGGTCATACTTTAATTAAAATTTTAGCTACATTCTTGTACCAAATGTTTAATGCTAGTTTTATTGTAGCTATCTTAACTTTAATTCCATTTACTTTATTCTTAGCTATTATGACTTTAGAATTAGCTGTATCTGTAATTCAAGCTTATGTTTTTACAATCTTAACATGTTCTTATATTAAAGATTCAATTAATTTACATTAATCTTAAAACTGTGTTCAGTCTTTATATTTGTTATTCACTTTTGGATAAATAAAATCAAAAATAAAGTTAAAGGGGAAGTATTTAATTATAAATATAATTATTACCTTCCCCTTTAATATTAATATTATTTATATTATATACAGAGTTAATATTCATGGTGAGAACCGGATAGGGTACTAATAGATATGTATAGAAGTAGTATAAGTTAACCGAATACAGCAGTAACTATTGTTGAAATAGTTAATCCTAAATTAAGATTAATATCAAATAATTTCTATTATTACCATTATATCTCATAATTGTTAGTGGAGGTCTTTTAATTACTTGGTGCATAGCCTCTATACTGGTTTATCCACTTAGGGACTTATATTGAAAAATACGACTAATAAATAAATATCCTAGAGTTGAAGCCTACTTTTTAGTAATAAACAAAATATTACCGTGTAATATAGCAATAAATAAAATATTAATTGTATTAATTACACTAAGTTTAATAGTATGTAATATGATTTAATTAATATTCCCTTTTTAATAGAGTATTTGGGGTAATAAACATATTCTATCTTTAGTATTAAAAATTTTAAATGGAAAAAAATAAATGGTGTACTTATAAATATGAATTATTAGAATATAGTACAATGAACATATATAACATGATAAGAGGCGTAGTAAGATTTAATAAATATGTGGTGAATCAGATATCCGATAAGGATACTGTGTCCTTGTTATTCAGAATAGGTTTAGAAGACGGCAGAATTTGAAGTATTACCAATTTACAAATTCTTAAAAAGGTGAGGTTAATGATTTAAAACTTATTTTAATAGAGTTTTGGAATATTAAAGACGTGGCTAATAGAGATTTTATTATTAAAGAATTAATATTTTTCTATAGAATAAATAGCGATGAAATATTAGAAGCTAAATTAAGCTATTCTCAAAATTTAATTAAACCTAAAGAAGGTAATATCAAAATATTAGGATACTCATTTCCCACTAAATTAAATTTAGATAGCTGGGGAAGAGTTAAATATGACAAAGAAATGATATTACTACTATTTATAGACCTAATAGTAAACATCAAAATAGGTTTATTATTTTCTTTTTTAGTTTTAAGTAATACCTAATCCTGACGGTGTAAACCATGTTATAGGTAATTTAGCTTTACTCAACGTTGTTGTTATACCGATAAAATAGTTAAAAAGTAATTTAACCTGAGGGAACTCATTTAATATTATGTTATATATTATGTCACTTATTTTATATAAGTCTACACCCGTTATAATTACTTTAGAGTTACTATTAACACTCGGTACATTTAAATACATGACATTGTTTATTATCATCCCTTTTTCATTAACATTTCTATTGTAAACTTTACTGAAATATTTAGCTATTTGTTCTTTAATACCATTAATTGTCACATTATATGGTTTAGTCATTATAGGTTTTTTAAAAGATCTCTCGGTAAGTCCACATATTTAAAATTGATATATTTTATATCTTTGGCACCTACTCTTCTAATTTCATTGTTAATTGGAGTACTTAGATATTTATACACATCTGATACATTATCTTGACAAGTTTGCTCATCTAAGTTTACCAATGGTCCTAATTTTTCATCTCTCATTATAGCGGCTATATGTTGGAATCCACTACATGTTGCATCGAAGAACACTGGTATATGTACTTCATAAGATTAATTAGATTCTAATTCTTTAATAATTAAACAGAATGCTGTGAATTTTATTTTTTCTTCCGCTTTAAGAATTAATTTTTTATCTAATCTTATTATTTTATCTTTATTTTCTAATACCCAGCCTATTCTTTTTGTGTAATCAAGTTTTCCTATACCATTTTCACCATGAATATTAGCTCCATAGATATATAAATAATATAAACCATTATCATCTAAAGCTTTACCTTCTGAAAATGGTACTAAACTAGAATTTAATGCATCATATTGATAATTCAAATAATAAGGGCTACAATAAATTCTTGATCTCCAATCTACTGAATGGGGTAACTAAAACTTGTCGACATCACTAAAGAATTCAGCTGTTCCCAATATTCTTTCTACGACATATGGTTCCAAATCTATGTTCGATTTACTTAGTAAATATTTACCTACGCCTTTTAGATAAGTTAATAATAAATTATTAACTTGGAAAGGTATCTTATTTAAATTGTTTAGTGTTTCATAGATTATATCCTCATTCGAGAATTTATGTGCATGTACCTTAGTCCCTATAGTAAATCCCTCTTTCATGATACTATTACTTAGGTAACCACCAAATTTATTCTTAGACCAAAGAGCAGGCTTACATAACATAGGCATAAGCATTGGTCTTATCTTAAATTCTTCCTCCAGTTTATTTAGATACTCATCAGTATATTTTAACATATATCGGAAATTAGGATCATCCTTATCACCGGAACTACCGAAGTAAGTATCAAATATCTGAGTATCTCCATTCATATAGAATGATAAGAAGAAAGTACCTATAGAGGCATAATCATAGTTTACTAATCCTAAGAATTTAACAAAGTTCTCAAAACTATATAAATAGGATGAAGGATCATTCATTCTAATTACAAAATTCTCAGTTTTAGAATACTTTTGGTATAATCTCATATAAGCATCTTTAACTATTGTAATACCAATACCAGCACATGTATTTGTGTAACCTTCTCCTCTAATTATACATTCTCTTGATATTACTAAGGCTACTAATGCTGCCCCTTCATAATTTAAGAATGGATATAATTTCGTATATTTTTTTCTTATTATGTCCTGTCTAAGATCATCTTTAATTATATTAATTTTTTCTATTACTTTTGATAGGAGAGTGTCTGTTTGATGAGTTAAATCTTTGGCCACATGACTTTTATCTTGATAATATCTTAACATTAAATCTGCCCAATTTATTTCCATTTCATATTGTGCATTCTCTAAATCTTTTTCATATTTATAGGGAGCCATTCTATCGAAGAATTCTTTTTTCCCTGTGTATTTATATAAATCTACTTCTTTAGAAGTGGAATAACTTCTAAATTGCCCAGTGAAAGGGGATGTAACATGTTTAAATTTCCCCTTTAAATTAAAGGGATTTTTTTTAACTCTTAAAATTTCTATTATTTTTTTAACAAGTTCTCTTTGTTCATCTTTTACAGTTATACTCATATAACCTGGCTCTAAAGTAACTTTGAATAAATTATTAAAAATAAGATTCCATTTTATTTTAGGACTTACCGCTCTGATAGATTCAGCAAATAATTTATCAACATCAATGTTCCCTACTGTATTCATAGCATCACTTAATTCATAACTAGATCTTATAACACTTATCACTTTTTTATATTGCACTTTAAAATTACTTCTGAATATACTTTCTTTATTTTCTCTATAATAATGAAGATAGTTATCTACCACATTATCAAAGTTCACATTAAGAATAAAAGTTAAGTAATTACTTAATCTCCATTCTAATGGTGATAACAACTCTCTTCGAGTATGTGATCCTCCACTTAAAATAATACCATGATTTTTAAATTTAATTTTCAGGTAGGTCCACGGTACATTAAGAAATATAAATAAGGTATTTATTTCAAATCATGATCCTAAGCCTTCTTCTAAGAATGTTTCCGCATTATAAAAAGTGTCTTTTAGGTATGGTCCTTCATTAGAAACTACCATTTCATAGTTTCTTGCACTTAATGAATTGATAAACATAATATTTA